GCAGGCGGAAGAGACAAATTGCGACTTTCTTCGTTCCCGATAGGCACAACACAGATATTATCTTAGGGAGACTTTTTAATATTTACATCGAATACTCTTCTCGCTTTTCGTCAATAAGCTTCTTAATGACCCCGTGGCTTTTCCCTACGTAAGGAGTCGTAGAAAAATACGTGAAAATGTATTGAATTTTCAATTCGACATTTCAAACGAATCTACCCCTGATTAACAAACTTCGCAAAAGAAGACTTTATAAAATGCAGACGGAAAGAGATGAAATAAGACACTAATTTGACAAAGTCTGCAATTATGCTCTGTTTTGCTCGTACGAAATTTGTCAAAAATTCACTGGAATTTTTAATACGGCAAGAGCCTATTATTCATACAACAGCCGTATTTGAGAGAATTGATATTTGTTCCCACACGCCTACAGGATGTAACAGAAATAAAATTCCGCGGTTGATTAATCTTAATTACCTGCGACGAATACATCATTTCCAAAATCCCAACGAATCACGCTCCTTCATATACATCGGGAGTCCATTGATGGAATGGAAAGAGGGACAATTTGAAAGCTGTTCCAGCTGTAATAAACGCAGCAGAAATGTAAGTTATAGAAACATATTGATTTAGTAAAATTCTGCCAACTGTTTCATTAAGCTGAAGCTGCCCGCCAGAAGGTCCATATAACGGAGAAAAACCATATAGTAAAAGAGATGAACTCGCTCCACTCATCGATAAAAATTTCGTACTTGCCTCGTTCGATCTCATATCCCGTTTAGTATATCCGGATAAAAAGCAGGAAGATAAGGCTAAGAATTCCAGGGACACATAAATAGTTACCAAATCATTTGCACAGCTGAGAACCATACCCCCCAAACCTGCAGTCAACTTAAACAATAAAAATTCGGCCAAAGGCACTTTTGAACAAAGTACGTAATCAACCGACGAAGAGACAGATAACAACGAACAAATAAGTGGGAAAAATCTAAATATATTGCTGAAATCGCTGTTATGAGAACGTTCCGAAACGATAGAAAATTCCCACTGACATAATAAAACAACCGCACTGACAAACAAGGATACCAGACAAATTTTGTGAAGCAAAATGGGATTTTTTCCCTTGTTTAATAAGTCGATTACAATTATTGCAGTTAAGCTTAGAATCAAAATAATTTCTGGTAAAATTGACAAATTGACAGGGGTAGAAGTTAATTTTTGTAAAAAAAAATTGATATCATTCATGATAGAAATCGGGGTAATGTTTAAGGTTGGGTTACTTCATGTCACACTCTTTAAATTAAAAAAGCGATTAGAAAATTAAATACTTCCATATCTATGGAACTGCGTAAACAGGATTGGCAAGTTATAAAAAAATGCCTAACCGATGAATCAATTCGATAGCGATTTTGAAACAAGCTGAACTCGTGGTAAATTGCTAAGGAAACCCCTAATTTTATTGAAGACATATTTTTAATACGGCAAATTGCACTAAGACAACCCGGATCAAAGTTGAACGCCAAACCCTCCGATTATTAGAAGATTCAGATTTGCTAAAGAAAAGTTGATTGAGTGTCTCCAGATTGAATTTACGTCGCAGGAGACGTATTGTACTCCTGTGTTTACCGGCTAACGTACTATCGCACGAAATTTGTAATATATATTTCAACCTACGTAATCTATCCTGATTCATTGAAGCTCCATAATACAGGGAAAAAACTTGCCAAAGTTGTAAATATTCATTCAAAATTTCATCATCTGGTAAAGCAGCCCAGGCTGCTTTACCAGCCGGACGTCCACTCATGTCGCAAAATTTATGTTTCGCCAAGATCTTAGTTATTATTGAATTTGGAACCTTGGGGTGAAATTTTTTTACACTCAAAATACTAATGTACGAACCTGCCGCGGTTTCAATAAGGACCTTTTTTGAAACTAATCGCGCAATTGAGGTATAACTCAGGAATGAGACACAGCTGGTTGATAGTAATTTCAAACGTGGTTCCCCAAATTCGGTCCGATAATGGAAATGATGTTTGAGAAATGTCGAGAAGTAGTAAAGACATTTCTTCACAAAGTAGCGAGTTCCCTCAAAAACGATAATAAATTTGTTTTTATATCTTCCGTAGTGAATGCACGAACTTCGAGTGAAGTGGGAATCAATGCCTGCAGTGTCAAAATTGAATTCATATGCAGAAACTTGTCTATCTTTCCAAGTAATGTTGCAACGATCAATGGATGGGAAATAATTGACTCGTGACTTACATACCTGTTTCCATGGAATCATCAAAATTGAATCGATCTCGGAGCTATAGAAATTTCGAAATGGAATATCAATACTCCTCTTTTGTCCCTCATTATGAAAATGAATGGTTTTTCCACGAAAAAATTTGTCTTTATAAAAGACTATCCTTATCAAATGCGGAAATGAGACATCTTTAATTTGTCGCCGAAACAATCGAATTAGAGTCTCCAAATGAAATGTTTGTGGTAAATCTATTTCTAAAACATGATTAGATTTTGGAAATCTATCTTCCAGAAATAGAAATATCGAATGAATGGACTGTGACATCTTCAAACTACTACTTGTCTTATCGTCCATTCGATAAAAAAGAGATATGTCTAAAATTAGACATATTATTTTTTTAAGTGAGTGAAAATATAAATCTGCGTGTAATGCATCAGTTTAGTTTTGAACAAATCCTGAATTAACAATTTTTGAATAATTATGGTCACGCATGCTACAAATTAAACGTTTGACTGCCACTGTACTCCATGCCTCAGAGATTAACTTGATGTTTGGCCCATGTGATCTCCGTTTGCCCTCCATCAAATAAAAACTTTCCTCAAACAAAAAAGGAGATGAGTGTAAAAGATAACCTTTCTTGGTGTTAAGCTCCTCGTTTTTTTGTAACGCACCAGATTTGTAAAAAGACTCGTAAGTGGCTTTCATCGCAATAACTCCCAAACAAGCATTGGTATGCTTGATACATAAATTTTTTCAAAAAATCTGAGGTGTTGGCAGTTCCGTCTACATACAAGTCATTCGTGGATTGAAATTTTTTTTATAACTGGGGTTATTTGGTAGTATCAACTTTTTTTTTTCCGAAAATGAAACTGAACTTCCGCAAAATGGGAAATGAGATTAGTAAGTATCTCCCGTATCGGGAGATACTTACTAATATGGCTCTCGTCTGAGAGACATTCCTCAAAATAAGATTTCGATATAAATCTTTCTCGGCAAATTGTCAATTTGCCAAGCGGCCTTTTCCCGGAAAGAATCGTGGCGATTAATGCCCATCATTAGATATGAACACATCCGCAAACTTCCGAACCCAATTTGAATTTCGAAAAACTATTTGTTTTGATATTAGCTGAAACTAACTATCTTTTCTTTTCACTTCCCCCGCTCCACTTTTTCATTGCATTCTTAAAAATATTCCCAACATCGCTTTTTTCTAAATAAGTTCTGATAGAGAACCAATAGTCTTTTCTAAACACTCTACTTCTAAACGGAATGACGAATACCACGTAGAGATATAGTACGAGGAAAAGAGAAGGATAATACGAAAACATCTGGAAATATCTGTAAACTAAGCCCGTTAGATTCTCCTCAATTATTAGATCGTCTCAAATTCCAACTTGTACTTCCAGAATTCGGTTCTGACTCGTTCAAGTAATTTTCAAACTCTCTCGTCTGAAAATATCGCGAACAGTTTCTGTTAATTTAGCTCCGCTTTTACATAAAGCAGTAATAGATGAAATATCTAGCTGAGTTTCCTCCTTACGGGGGTTATAAAACCCAACCTCCCTAGTGACCTTCCCTTCTCGCCGAGATTTGGCATCAATTGCGACTATTCGGTAAGTCATTTATCGAGATAGGTGCATGCAGAGACGAACCCCCCCGCGAAACCGCATGGGAAAGTTTCAGTTCGTGCGGCTTGAAGCATAACTCGAATTGAGCGGATTAATAATTTTCTCCCCTCCCCTCAAAGAAAAAAATGGAAGAAAATATACTTCTCAGTCATAGCATCCGACTCGGAAACTATCTTCTTTGTTGAGTTATCTTTTTACGAATCAGTGCCCCGCGGAGCGGAAAAGAATTACTACAGAATGGGGGTGAAGGGAAAAAAATTCCTACTCCCCCGTCTCCGTCTCCTTACCCACTCGTGGGTTCGGGTAGATATTCGACATACCCTCGTTCATAGATCGATTTTGGTAATCCTCAGGTTTAGGCCTAACCCCAGGGATTTTCAAATTGAGACTAGGTAGCAACAGAACCTATCTCCATTGACCCCTAGACGTTGAATAAAACTTTTCTATCCACACGTATTGAAAAATAAACTCAATTAGGACTGGGTAATTGACTGATTTAACCCCAGTATTCCTGAGTCAGTCTCAAAACAATTTAGTTTTTACCTTTCAGTGGGAGCATTTTTTTTTTCCACTTCGAACAAAGCAAAGAGGAGTGGTAGCTTGATGGAGCTTTGATGCTCTATTTTGACGAGATAACCATAGATACCGCTTCTCCTCTCGGAATATATAGATAAACTGTAGTAGATGTGTATCCTTCAAGTTCCATAAAGTAATGAGTTTTAATAAATGTCGAAGTGAGAACGTCTCGCTTTTCGGAAAGAACCGGCGGTTATTGAATTCCGCAAAAACGAATTCGGTATTCGAGTCACCCGTTGCTTCCTACCATATCGTTTCAAGCGTAATTTTACCATAACATCTAGGAACCGAGAATTTCTTATTGTTAAATACCTCCTGATTTAGTATCATCAAATTCTCGTGCCAACTTTGAAGTGCATTCTGAAAATGAAATAGAGTTAAATGGCTTGAAACTTTCTCAAAAAATTACTGACTAGTTTGCCGAACTAAGCTAGGAACTTGATCTTTCCTTAGCCGCATACGTCACATCAACTGTAATCTTCGAAATATTGTTTTGTTTTGCGAAAACCTCGGTATTTCTCTTGATTTTTCCCCTCACGAAGCCGGGGATCTTTTTTGGTTCCGACTCAGCTTCGGGGGCCCAATCAATATTTTTTTTATCTGCCGATAGGGATTTGGTGCTTATCCCCTTAGTATCGTGTCCTCCAAAAACATCTGACGAGTGATCTTCCATACCCAGATTGAATGAATTGTATATTAGATCCGAGATTTGATTGGTTCCTTCGTAACCCAAAAAGGGTCGATATCCTGGAGGAAAATTCTGAATATGAACTGGTGAAGAAATGACCCCACACGGAATGTCAATACGTTTACCGATATGACGCTCCATTTGAGTTCCAAATATGACAGAGGGCTCGATACGGGCTATCGTGTCCCCAACTTCGGTATGATCTTCTGTAATTATTACTTCATCACACAAACCTCGAACCTGCTCATTAAACCGTTCTGCGTCATGCTTGCAATACGTGCCTGAGCAACTCACACGAATTCCCATTTCTCCGACAAGTATCTTTGTAATAGAGGCAGCATGGGTTGCATCACCAGAAACCGCCGCTTCTTTTCCAGCCAAATTTTGGCAATCGATAGATTTTGAAAACCAAGCTGCTTGAGAAACAAATTTGGTTTGATTCTCGACATATAGATCGTAATTCAGTTTTTTTCTCAAAAGTACGGAAGCCCACAAATTTACAAGTTTCCCGATCTGTACGATGAAGTCAGCTGTATTTGAAATCCCTATTGGAGTTGTCGATAAATGAGGCATTCCATATTCCTTCTCCAAGAAAGTTGCTGCCATCAAACCCATCTCTCGGTAAGGGACTGTATTAAACCAAGCTCTTGGCAAATCCTTCAGATTTCTGAGAAACTCCCCTTCTGGAATTATTTGATTGATTGAAACTCCCGATTCTCTAGGTAGACGTTTCAACTCGCGACAGTCATGTTGATTGTGAAAACCTGGTGTGGAAATCCCTATAATATTTGCCGAAGGCGAATCCGTCAAGGACCGGTTGGAGATGCCTTCTTTGCGGGCTCTATCTAAATAATGTCGAACTATTTGTTCCAAGGTTTTATCCGAGGCTTGAAGCTCATTGACTCGGTAGTGATTCACATCTGCAAGAATTACATCAGATTCCGAATACAAGGAAGCTCGATCCACGAAATTTTGTAAATCCTCTTGTAATATACTAGAAGTACACGTAGGTGTTAAAACGATTAAGTCGGGACGTTATTCCTCATCTTTTCGGCTTATATTACTTACAACTTTATCCCGAGATCCACGTGCTAAGACGTGGCGATCCACTACACTAGCAGTTACCGGGGTAAAATCTCTCTCTCTTTCCGACATGGAACGCATTACGTTGAAGTGATCATCTCCCAGAGGGGCATGCATTATAGCATGTACGTTTCTAAAGGAACTGGCTACCCGTAGGGTACCGATGTGAGCGGGTCCAGCATACATCCGATGAGCTAATTTCATAGTTTACTTTCACCAGTTCGTTGCTTCGCACCCCGAAGAAATCTATTGCTACATGTGGCTTATCATCATAATATAAACTAGAAGATCGATCAGAGGAACTACTTCTTATTCTGCCACTTATTGTTCTGTAGAACCGGGATTCTACGCCCCCTTCCTCCTCTTTCAATCTGGGACGGAAGGATTCGAACCTCCGAGTGACGGGACCAAAACCCGCTGCCTTACCGCTTGGCCACGCCCCACAAATGATTGTTACATTAAATATCTCACACCTTAGTTTTCCCGTCAACCGCTTTCCTTCACTTACAGAGTCAGTTTTCTAAGTGCGACTAAAAAAAAGTTGAAATTGATAAGAATCGCTGATATCTCGAAGAAAAAAACTAATTTAAAGTCCATTCGGATAAAGTTTGGTTCAACCTAAATTTGAATCTCTCAATAACTACCCATTCGGAGGAGAGGATATATAATGATACGTAGTCATATACATGTATGTGAACAGATATATGTAGATGTCCGACAGGTTGACCAATTGAAAGATGAAGTGTAACCGCGTCGGGGGAAATCACTTGTTACATTATTGGAGAATAGACATGATAGTTTTGTACAGCATCTATCTCGAAAATCCTCTTTACTTCAACGACGTCTCCTTTGCCAAGTTACCCGAAGCTTATGCTATCTTCGACCCAATTGTAGACATAATGCCAGTAATACCGGTGTTCTTTCTCCTCCTAGCTTTTGTTTGGCAAGCCGCAGTTAGTTTTCGATAATATCCTAGGAACTCATTTGAATCAAGATTACCTCGATTCCTAATACTTTTTTGGTGGCTCTCACGAGTACGGCGGCCGTTGGAAGGAATAGAAGAAGGGAAAATGGGCAGTTGTTGCCAATCAAACGAAAAAGTTTCTTTCAATTCCTCCACATTGGGCATACATAGCGAAGGTTTAAATCCTGATGGAGTGATGTAGTGTGGCAAATGGTGTTTCTCCACCACCCCCCACGTCGTATTACTAGTTAACGGGCATCAATAAATTATTAAATCGAACATTTCAATGAGTTTTCTTTCACTTGATAGAGTGAGGAAGAAAAGATGTGGTGTTAATCAAAATAGTAACAAATTTGCTAAATGAAACAACGTATTACTTTTAACTCATCTATTACTCAGTTGGGAAAAGAAAAGAAGATCTATTTGTATCTTGAGAGAGATAGAAATGAATAAAATAGAGATTTCGAGCAAATAATAAATTTTATCTCACTTTACCCTTTCACCTTTAATTGTAGACATGGAGTTACGTCATGCTTACCCTTAAACTACTTGTCTATACAGTAGTCATCTTTTTTGTTTCACTTTTCGTTTTTGGATTTTTATCAAACGATCCTGGACGAAACCCCGGCCGTAGAGATTGAGTCGAAATTAGTGTTTCATTTTATCTGTATCGATGGTAAAGATCGGCTACTACGTCACTTTATCCAATTGACTAGTAAAGGAGAGAGAGGGATTCGAACCCTCGGTACATGAAAGTTGTACAACGGATTAGCAATCCGACGCTTTAAACCTCTCGGCCATCTCTCCAAGAAACTTGGGGTGTTTCTTTTCTTACCCAATTTTAACATGAGTTTGGAGTGTAAGTCTATGTGACTTATCGCTTGTAACAAAGTCTGAATAGAGTGCAACATATTCGATTACACATCAGAGTTAAATTTTGTATTTTTTTTCTGAAAAAAAATTCTCAATTCTAAATGAAGGGATAAAACAAATTTTTACCTTTTGTCAGACCCTTTTTCTTATTTCTTCATTTAGAAGTACAACATTAAAATAATACCAAAATTTTGAAGTTGTGGAAATATCCTACCGAATACAAATTTATAGAAGGATTCAATATTTTACGGACCAACCAGATTCAAATTGGACAATTCACTTCTCTTTTTTTTTCAAGTCAAACTAAATCGATTAACAATACTGTCCAATGGACAATCTGCTTGAAGACGCTAATGAAAATTTGGAGTGGTAGAAGAAGTGCCTTGACGTATGGAGTCGATGTCATAGTTTTCCCCCACCTCCCTCTTCTTTTGGATAGGCAAAAAACTTTGATTAATGTATAATATACCAGCTTCACTTCAGCTCGTAGTAGCTTCATACAAGGATCATAGCTACATACATCCCAATACATCCCAGCACAGTCGATTCCGACAAGCAGTTTAATACCAATTTGTTGAAACGAAAAGTATTTCTATCCATCTCCTCATAAATGAGAGAAAAAACTTTTTGATACCTAGATATATTCATGAGAAAAGTAATTATAAGGAGAGGTAATGAATCTGGAAATAATTACGCAACTGGCTGTCCTGACGCTAGTAGTTGCATCAGGACCCCTAGTAATTGCATTACTGGCTGCCCAGAAAGGTAATCTCTGAAATTGTTCCGAAATTTCAGGCTTCACCACACAGAACGATTCAACTTGTCGTAAAGACAATAAAAAGATGGGGGGGGGGGACTCCTCCTATACCAAAAATGTACAGATAGTTGGTATAACTCATATAATGTAGTTGCATTTCAGCGGGTATAGTTTAGTGGTAAAAGTGTGATTCGTTTCGTAGCGATTTCGGTAGTTGAGGGATCTTCCAAACCGGATCTCGACCAAATTGGCTGAAAAACCTTTATTTTTGCAGAAGTAAATATGTGTCTTTCTACTACTTTTCTGGTGTTAGGAGAAAATTTATCAATCCCGTCACTCATCTACTTCGGAAGCTAAAGAAGTTGGTGACGAAGCAGAATTATCTCAGTACCCCGAGAAATACTTGGGTTAATTTATACCCCCAGGAAAGGGAAGAATCTATGGGTAGACGTCTAAAATATCTGTGTCATCGTCACTGAACCTTGGAGAAAACTCTGAGAGAGAAAGTTCAAATGAATCAATTCTGGTTTGCCAGGATTGTTGAATACTTACTTGGTTGAGCAACATCCACTGCTTCAACGACTCGGTGGGAAATATTTCCCTAAGGATTTTTTATTTATAAAAAATAAGGAACGAATTAAAGGGAAGGATCTGTAACAATAAATTTCCTCCCAAGGGATCATCTGAGAAGTATATCCTTGGTATACGGCATACGGCTAGGATGCATACAAAACCGACATAGATGCTACGAGGGCCTTTCGCTTTCTGGAAGCGAAATTAGTTCTTTCCCCCCTAGTTGGAAAAAAGATTCCTTGTGAAACGTGGAGTCTGGGAACCCCGTGTTTCACACTGAAGTTGAGGAGTCGATCATAGTTACTTGCCCCCTTTAAGTGAAATGAGGGGAAGCAGCCACTGCCCCAGCTCTTCTTTAGAAGGTTAAGCAAATCTCAACTAATTTCGAACGAAAATTCTCCCATAAAGGAGCCGAATGGGCCGAAACGTCCAAGTTCGGTTCTGAATTAGCGGTGCCATGATCATTTGTTGGCGTCGACTATAACCTTTAGCCTTCCAAGCTACTGATGCGGGTTCGATTCCCGCTACCCGCTATTACTTATGCTGGTAATACTCCTCGTAATACTGCAGCCCCTCCTCTGGAGAGTCAAACTAATATTCTATCCGCCGGCTATGTCGTGAACAAACAAGAGCTCTCGTCTGTTCACGATTCGGCGCACTCATACATAAGTGCACGAGACTTTAATCGGGAAGCGGTTGGGGGTGGGGTGAAAGAAAGAGACGTCCATCGTCTAATGGATAGGACAGAGGTCTTCTAAACCTTGGGTATAGGTTCAAATCCTATTGGACGTAATTTTGTGTCGGAAACAAGTACGCCCTTCGTTCGTGCAAGGGGAGTGATTGGATAGTGTGTCGAAGTGATTCTGTACTGTTCAATATGCGGATTAATAAATCATCTCATCTCTCTTGGAGTAAAAAAAGTTCCGTTGATTCCTTAATTGCTTCTTTCAAAATTGCTTCCGCTTGCTCCGTAGACACCTTTGTGGAACGAATAATTTCACCAAAACTAGGTTTGTTAGTTGTTACATACTCGCGCAGCTGAACCAAGAATCGTTTTACCTGTTCAACATCTGACACATCTAAATATCCGTTAACTCCGGTGTAAATGGTAGCTACTTGTTCCTCTACCGATAACGGGGCTGACTGAGATTGTTTGAGAAGCTCACGCAATCGCTGTCCTCTAGCTAATTGATTTTGAGTAGTTTTATCGAGGTCGGAAGCAAATTGGGCGAAAGCCTCTAATTCTGCAGATTGCGCTAATTCCAATTTCAATTTCCCGGCTACTTGTTTCATAGCTTTGATTTGAGCCGCAGAGCCTACCCTAGATACAGAAATACCCACATTAATTGCCGGTCGAATTCCAGCATTAAAGAGATCTGCTGATAGAAATGTTTATCCATCGGTAATAGAAATAACATTGGTGGGGATATAAGCTGAGACATCTCCCGCCTGTGTCTCAACGATGGGTAAAGCTGTCATACTGCCTTCGCCTAATTGGAGACTCAACTTAGCCGCCCTCTCCAAGAGACGAGAATGTAAGTAAAAAACATCTCCCGGATATGCTTCTCGCCCGGGCGGTCTTCTCAATAGCAGAGACATCTGTCGGTAAGCCTGGGCTTGTTTGGAAAGGTCATCATATATAATTAGGGTATGCTGTTTGCGATACATGAAATATTCGGCTAGAGCTGCTCCTGTGTACGGGGCAAGGTATTGCAGTGTGGCTGGAGAATTTGCAGTTTCCGAAACTACGATGGTGTATTCCATGGCGCCGCGATCCTGGAAGGTGTCGACTACCTGAGCTACAGAAGAAGCCTTTTGACCGATAGCTACGTAGACACATATAACATTTTGACCCTTTTGGTTCAGAATTGTATCTGTAGCTACTGCCGTTTTACCAGTCTGTCTATCCCCAATAATTAATTCCCGTTGACCACGACCAATAGGAATCATCGAGTCGATAGCAATCAGACCTGTTTGTAAGGGTTCGTACACGGAGCGTCTTGAAATAATCCCCGGAGCGGGAGATTCTATCGATCTGAACTCAGAAGCTGGGATTTGTCCTTTACCGTCGATAGGTTGGGCCAACGCATTTACGACACGGCCTAAAGACGAGTCACTGACTGGTATTTGGGCGATCTTCCCCGTGGCTCGTACAGAACCTCCTTCTTGTATAGTTAGACCCTCGCCCATTGGTACAGCCCCAACATTATCAGATTCCGGATTCGAAGCAATGCCAACTGTACCGTCTTCGGATTCCACCAACTCGCCAGCCATTACTTCGTTAAGTCCATGAATACGGGCGATTCCGTCTCCGACTTAAAGTACAGTGCCGATGTTAACAACCTTCATTTCTGGAACATACCCTTCAATTTGCTTGCGAATGATGCTGCTAATTTCGTCAGGTTGGATATTTATTACCATTTTTGCCAAAAAGTATTACTGCGAAAGGAAAAAGTAAAAATGAAACCTTTTTCATGATAAAATGGGGGCTGAAAGTTGCAATTAAGCAGATTTGTTAGCCATGGCTCTGAACAAGCCGATATGGTAATCAATCATTCGTAGATGCAGTTCATCAGTTAGACGACTGTTCAAACTTTCCAAAGCCCTTTCTGATGCTAATCGAGAAACTTGCTGCCGAACTTGCTCAATTGCTCGTTGCTTCTCGAAACGAATTGCATAATTTTTACTATCTTCAAGTCCTTTTAAATCGTTGTCAGCTGCATCGACGAGATCTCGCCGCTCCTTATCCATCTGCGTAAGTCCACTGATACGGATCTCATCCGCCTTTATTTCTGCTTGTTGCAATCGAATACGAGCCCTACGAAGTTTTTCAGTCGCTTCTGTATGACGCTCATCCGCATCCCGAATTGTGTTTGAAATTGTCCTTTCACGATTTTCTAAAAAATTGATCAATGAAAGTGGATTACAAATCTTCCATTTTCGAAGACTAATAATCTCTTCCCAAACCGGACATGGATCTTTCAATCCATCCGGCTTTCCTGCCCGTCTTTCACGATGAGTTGAGTTAGGAAATCTAACAGGCAATCCTACGCGGGCCTGCTTCCCCTCTTCCGTCTCGACTGGTAGGATTTACCCCGAATGAGCTCGGAGAAAATAACTAATATTTGGAAAAGTAAAGAATTGGTAGCTCTCCAAAAAAATTATTCAAATTCTTTGGAAGCCGTTTCCTCCAAGTGGTATTCGTCTTGGATGGGTTGTCCATTCAGCAAATTAAGCGAGATCGGGAGAAATCAACTCCGATATCTATCCACATATACCCATACAGAAAATTCTTCCGAAAGGTGGAAAGAGTTGAAGCATTCCCGATACGAGCGTCATGTAACGAGTTATGCATTTTGACTGCGACTTGATTTATGCGACAGGGGAAAGAAAACCCCAAATTTGCTAAGACTTCAAGCCATTTGGCTTTAACCATATTGACGAAGTCCCGAAAATTGGTCGGTGAGAATCGGGGTTTCACCGATTGCACGGAATGCTCTGGTTCTTGCATAACATTCATTTGCAGGTAATTCGTCGGGTTTTGCACCTCTTCCCGCCCAATTAGTTTTTTATTAAGGTGCAACTGAAGAAATCAATTATCCCACTTAGATATACGACTCGCACACACTCCCTTTCCGTAATAAAACAATATACCTAATACGAGGACTAAGTTGATCAGGTTTATCTCAAATATATTAGTATTTAGGCCAATATTTCCAGCAGGGGCCCAATAACTCGAGGGAGTGACGATCTCACTTATACTTCTCGTATTCCTTTCCCTCCTTGAAGGTTTTACGAATTTGGGCAACTTCTGGTCCGGCCTAGTAAAAATTGACAAATTACGGAAGAGAGAAAAAAAATCACAGAAGAGATGTGCTTCTCCCTCTGAGTGATTCACTTCGGCAACGACTTGTGGTTTCTCTAATTTAGAGAAAAATTTCTACTCAGTAGGAAGCGGAAAATAAAGAACCGGGGCAAGGGCTTGGCCAACTAAACGAGGAGGTGACTTCCCCCCTATCCAAGCCCCCTAAAAGAAGGAAAATAAATTTAGCAGTTCACCGTTGACTTGGAAATAATTTGATTTGGAAACGGAACGGGGTGGGGGTAAGTGGTCGATATATCCAATTAATTTTTTTTTCACCAGAAACGCTTTTTTTTTTTTCTATTAGAAATAGAAACGGTTTAGACAGGCGGATTTGCAAATGACAGGGCTGGAGCTACAACTGATCCATAAATTGTCAAAGCTTCCATGAAAGCCAAACTCAACAATAAAGTACCTCGTATCTTACCTTCTGCTTCTGGCTGTCTTGCTATACCCTCGACCGCCTGACCCGCAGCAGTGCCTTGGCCCACACCGGGTCCGATTGAGGCAAGGCCTACAGCTAACCCGGCGGCGATAACGGAAGCAGCAGAAATCAATGGGTTCGTATTAGTCTCCTCCTATTTCATTTGTGAAAGTCAATTTCGCTTATTCCGTCGAGTATCAACAAAATCTGATTTGACGAAGATTTTCGAATGAATAAAATTGAAAAATATATTCTATATGGATCTAATCGGGACTGGTAATGTGGTCCAATACCCGCATATTTGGTTGCTGTCCAACTGAAAGCAACGTTTGAAGAAAAAAGGAGCTACTTCATTTCCAGCTAGACGTCGGTCGGGATATTTTCCGACTGACACGAATATTCTAATCGGATCAGAGGATTTTGTGTATTCAAAATTAATATCAATCATCTCTCAAACCACGTCTATCCCAACCCTAAGGGCAGTAAGATCAAATAAATTCTTACTTGATGTATCGCAATTTGGGATTTAGCATCACCGGCTCAAATGAGAAACATAAAAACAATATAGATCTCCCTTATCCTCTCGTGAAGCGTTTCGGTGAACCATTTGAGCTCGGCGGCAAGAATCACCACTTTTATTCTTCTACCTAATTTTCCTTTCTTTTTCTCTAATACCTTAAACGGTTCGATTCAATTTGTGCGTATGTGTCTGCAGGGGGCGGGGGGGCCGGCTCCTTTCGGGGCTACTAGAAATGGCGAAAGGGAAAGAAAGGAAGCGCGGGTTTCGTACTGTAAGATCATGATACCACATAAACGGCCTTCTTTCACTACAGCAACCCGCTAAATTGTACTTAAAAATAATTTTTTGTAACTAAATTAGAGCTCTATTTTAAACCATTAGTGATGACCTTCCGTGGATTCCCCGATATAAGCTGCAGCTAAGGTGGCAGAAATTAAAGCTTGTATGGCACTCGTAAACAACCCCAAAGGCGTCGTAGGTACGGGAACGATTAAGGGTACTAGGGAGACGAGAACAGCTACTACCAACTCGTCAGCCAAAATGTTTCCGAACAATCGGAAACTAAGTGATAGGGGTTTGGTAGAGTCTTCCAAAATATTGATAGGTAATAGTATCGGAGTTGGCTGTATGTACTTGCCGGAGTAGCTAAAACCCCTCTTGTGCAAACCCGCATAGAAATGTGCTACTGATGTAAGCAAGGCTAGCGCAACAGTAGTGTTAATATCGTTCGTAGGTGCAGCCAGCTCTCCGTGAGGTAACTGAACGATTCGCCAAGGAAATGAAGCACCTGACCAGTTGGAAACAAAAATGAATAGAAACATCGTCCCAATAAATGGAACCCAGTGGCGATATTCCTCTTCCCCCATCTGAGTCCTGGTTAAATCGCGAATAGATTCAAGAACATACTCGATAAAATTTTGCGTACCAGTTGGTATCGACCGCAAATTCCTGGTAGTCGCGGCGGGTAGAGCTAGCAATATAGCGATGACGACCCGAGAAGTTATAAGAACCTGCGCATGAACCTGAAAATTTCCTATTTGCCAATAAAAATGTTAACCTACTTCTACACTCGCTACTTGATGCAGATTACCAATTTCATCAAATTGCAATTGCTCAATTTGCATACTACCCCCCCTCCCAATGAAGAGAAAAATTATCTGAAATATTTATCATTACATAAATTTTCCAAAAAGGAAAAGGCAAGTTTTTTTCCATCAAAATTTACGATCTGCTAAATTGCCTCCTCTTCTGAACTTCCTTTTACCACTTCATTGTAAGTCGTCGAGGTAGTTCTGGTGTGTAGCTAACAGCCTTTTTGCCCATCAAGTTACCTCCGGAACCTTCATATCCGAACGACCCTCATGAATAGCTAATGCTGGTTTATCCAATATCCATCGGATCGAGGATCTGGCATCATCGTTACCGGGAATTGGAACGTCTACAAGATCCGGATCGCAATCTGTGTCGACGATACAGATTGTGGGAATACCTAGAATACTGCATTCCCTGAGAGCGGTAGATTATTCGTGTTGATCGGTAGTTGTCGCAATATCGGGTGAATCTGACATATATTGAATCCCACCTAAACATTTTTTTAATCTAAACAATTATCCCCTCAAAATCGCGGCCTCCTGTTTCGGAAGTCGATCGAATCCCCCCCTATCTTCTTCAGTTTGTAAGTATTGAAACCTGCGTAGACGTGTTTCTGTAGTGACCCAATTTGTTAACATACCGCCTAACCATTTCTCATTTACATAATGGCATTGAGATCTTAGTGCAGCTGATGCTATCAAATCAGTTACTTGATGCTTTGTACCCACCATCGGGAACTCCTTCCCCTCCGCTGCTGCATCGAATACTGAGTCACACGCTTCAGATGGGAGACGGGCAGTCTGAGTTAGGTCGAGAATATGAACACCCTTACGTTCCGTAAATATATAAGAAGACATCTTGGGATTCCATCTCTGAGTTTGATGTCCGAAGTGAATTCCTGCCGCCATCATTCCTTCTAAGTCAATATTCCGATTTTTCTGTTGCATCTTCCCCTCATTTATGAAAAGAAATATGAATTCGTCTCATTTTAACTAAATTTAGTAATACAATCCAGTAATCTATTTCGCGGCTCGGAATGCACGAGAAATTTACTATCAAAGAATTTTCTATCACATTTCAAAATGGAGACAAGGAAGAGACTGACTCAATTCTTTTTGACTGACGAAACTGAGATTGAAATCCCGCTTTTTGCGCTGACCGCATAGACTACTTTCGGTTGCCCATTTTGAGTTCTTATTACCCCTATTTGCCAAATGGGACTCCTTTTGTTTATTCACTTTTAATTGACAAGCGATTTCCGGACTACCCGTTCCGACAGGAACGGCGTCGCCAAGAACAACATTTTCTTTCAACCCCTTTAGCCAATCGATTCGGCCGCGAAGAGCGGCTTTAGCCAATACCCGAGTAGTTTCTTGAAAACTTGCTTCCGCCGGAAAACTAGTAGTGTTAAGAGAAGCTTTTGTCATTCCCAATACAATAGGCTCGTAAAAAATCGATCTTCTTAGCACACGATTCATACGTTCCGCTTGTGACAACTCAACAAGCTCCCCGGGAAGAAATACGTTAGTTACCCCATCTTCGGATGCTACGACCCTTGACGTCAATTGGCAGACAATAATTTCTAGATGCTTGTCACATATTTGTACTCCTTGAGACTCATAAACTTCTCGAATTTGATCGATTAGAACTAGTTGGCAATGCTCCATACTTCTCCCAGCACTTAGCAAGTGACTCCAGGGATTCCCAATTAATTTGGTAATACTTCGACACCACCTCCCAAAAAGATTTTCGATTCCTGCCGGAATCGAAGCAATGGAACGGGACTCCAGGAGCTGTTCAACCTTTGGGAGACCTTGAGTAATGTCTCCAGATTTCAACCTATCATAGGGCAATGTTATTAATGTATCTCCCTCCTCGATAATGTCCCCAGAAATCTTGTGGGGATTTGCCCCCCGGGTCACCAGAAGGGTTTTACCCGTTCTGACTAATGAATAATTTTGGTGAACGGCTATGACCTGACCGGACTTCATACATGCACGATCTTTATGTAGATATCGACCCTCACTGATCGGTAGTCCCAGACTGACTAACATGATTTCTCGATTAAATACTTTTGGCGTTAAATAAATAGGTTTGTCTAATAAACTTTTCTTGAAAAATGGATTTATGGGGCATTTCAATAATAATTTGTTTTCATCAATCAGATAGACATTTCGATGTCTCAATTTATCTGTCGAATAATTGGCAAAACATTTTTTGCTAGAAAAAGCTTTGAATGAAAAATGGTGAGAAATCGATAAGGAAGAAATAGGCCACGAAGTCCCCACTAGACCTACCTGCTCAGCTTCTCTTTGTCCGAGGTTGGAACCCGCTCTTCTGGTTTTAATCAATCCCCCTTCAACATTTGGGTTTGCAGAAGCTTTCAAAATAGATTTATATTCATAATTCAATGAGATATATTTTTCATTCCCGCTGATACGGACGAAACCACTTCTACCCAGTTCCGATCTGTGAAAGTATTCCTCAATTTCTTTTTCGTAACCGCTCCCGTTTGAATCAGCAAATGAACCATTCCGAGAGAAATTGAGCGGCGATAAAATCAGGAATGATGCAGCCGATTCCGGAGCCAGATGAATAATACTTTGATAGTTGACGACTGAGTCACGGCAACTTTTAGACGTATGAATTTGAGCGGGAGATGGTTTGCCGAGAGGCGTTGATTCTTGGAAAAGCTGATTGACCCCGACTCTTCTTCGTGTGGGGGGAGACATCATCAAATTGACCTGAATAAAGGTATTGAGCAAATGGCTTATTTTCACACTGATGAGGGATAAATAGTTTCTTTTTCCAGGAAGGGTTTCGTGCAGATATCTCTGCCACTCAATCATTAAACGAGTTCGAACTAATTGAATAGCCGTATGGTTAATTACTTCAACATTTTCACCATTTCTATAACAAATGAATGAAAGGGTTTCGGCTTTTGCGCGTCTCTGCGTCTTCGGTTTGTCGAAGCCGGATGGTACTTGCGCCAGGGATTCGTTAGATACGGCGTACTCGGCGACTGGTGTAACCAGGACGGAGGTTTTCCTTTTTCCGCGAAATATAACCGGTTGAAGATAAACCCAATTTTTGACTTTAATTTCATCAAAGATCATATTGCCCGACGCTACTAATGTATTATCTCGCCGAGGTTTATTAGCTAGCTTTTTCGGATTGTAAATATATCCAGGTAAAATTTTTATCGTAGTAGCATCTGCCGATGTCTCTCCCATTCGAATCAATCCACCCGTTTTGGCAGTAACATTGCTAGTTATCCACGCACCTTCTTCGACACTAGCTTTATTTTTCACCAAACTAGAAGACGGGGCTTCGTGTGTAAGAGAAACCTTTTCGGGAATCGAAAAAAAATTTCCTATTTTTAATATACTATGAAACGATAAGGAATTTTTTATCTCTGTCTCACCGTCGAAACGTAGACTCTTTCTATTAACGGGTTCAATTTCTATAGTGCCACACTTCATGACCCCCGAAACAGCAGTTCGATACTCGAAGTCTTCGTAAGTAGCAAAAATATGACCCTTATCCAAAACATTGTTTAATTGAACATTGATACTTCCAAAATGTAACCCATTAAGATTTTTTTGGCGTCGTTCAAACAACAAAGAAACCGACTTCCCCATCTCGGCCCGCTCCACTCCGATATTCGGAAGGATGTAGTTGGATTTCGGTCGTTTTGACCAACTTGAAAAACATTTTGGATCGGTGCCAAATTCTTGAATACCTTTTCGAAGACCTACGCAGTTGTTGGTACCGGCTTCTGTCTCAACAATCTTTTCTTGGTGACTCCGTCTTTTTCCAATAGGGCGGGGTTCGATACCGACTCTATCCTGATCTTTATGGAAAAAAGAGTTTCCATCAAAATCGCTAGAAGATCCCGAAAGAATCCATATATGACTTGCCTCTTGTACGAGACGAGCGGTATTGCAGATGGAATCACGGACGTGCCAAATAAATTTACTCCAATGAATTTCTCCCCTTGAATTTGGATAGATAGGTTTTTGAATACGTTCTTTTGGCGGAAACTCTTTGGCCCGTACTTCTGCGATGATTTGTTGCGACTCAACATACTGACCATTTCGAATCATAAGCAGACTCTGGGCTGGGATGACAGAGTCGTGTGTATCGCCGTAACTATCAATAAGGAGGGGTAGATCATTTTGGCACATCCAAGCAGGATGTCCGTGCCTCGTACGCGTTGGGTGGACTAATTTTTCGTCGGAATTAATAAGTCCATTAAATGGAATTCGCACGTACTCCGCAATATCCCCCGTAAATACCCCGCCCGTATGAAAAGTCCTTGGCGTTAATTGAGTTCCCGGTTCTCCAATTGATTGACCTGCAATGATACCGACGGCTTCACCCAATTCTACTAAGTCATAATGAGCAAGACTCCAACCGTAGCGCAACTGACAAATCCGGAAAATGCTTCTGCATGTCAAAGGCGATCTTACATGTATTGGCTGCAACGACGCTACTAAGTTACTAGCCACTCCGTCGCTGATATCTTGGTTACGGGTGGCAACACATCTGGCATCCCAATAAACATGATCTGCTAACACACGTCCAACCAATCCTTGATGCGACATCGTTCCAATAAATCCTCGTTTTTGTTTGCCAATATTCAGAAAAGCGAGACTTCTAGCAGTTTCACAATCCTTTTTGCGTACAGCAATGTGTTGAACAACTTCGACAGGTCTACGTGTGAGGTATCCAGCGTCTGAGGTTCGCACGGCGGTATCCACCACCCCTTTGCGGGCACCATAGCGAGAAATGATATATTCTGTCAGGGATAAGCCTTCGCGCAAATTTCTTCGGATGGGTAGATCAATTACTTGACCTCGAGGATCCGACATTAATCCCCTCATGCCAAGCAATTGATGGACCTGGGATATAGTCCCTCGGGCTCCCGAAAAAGACATCATATGAACCGGATTCAAAGGATCGATCATCTTGAAACTTGGATTCATTTCTCGTTTTGAACATTCACTTGTGGCATACCAGGCTTCGATCGATTGACGTAACTTTTCTATGGCATGCAGACTTCCGCAGCGGTAATGCTGCTCCGAGACGTAACCTTACTTCTCCGCGTCTCGTACAAGCCAACCTCTGGTTGGTACTGCTGAAAGGTCGTCAATGCCCGGTGAGACAGATGCTTTTGTAGCTTGCTTAAAACCCAAAACCTTAACTTGATCCAAAATATTTGTCGTAGACGCGATTCCAAAACAAACGACTAACTTGCCGATGAGTCGCTTCATCGCAACCCTATCCATCGTCTTATTGCAGAAAGGTAATTCATTTCGCTCCGTCATTATGAAGACCTCAATTTCATATATACATATAATATTTCGCAGCATTTAGTAACCTTATTCTTAGTAAAGTAACCGATGAATTGAATTAAACTGATTTATTTACTCACCTATTAACTTTTGGAAAAGGCTTTCTCATTCCTCATTACTAGGCTTAGCCAGTGTCAACGTACTCGGCATAGAGGAGGTGTTGTATGGAGAAGAATTTTTTGACACACCCTGCACCGCTTCCTTCAATTGTTGATTGAATAAAATGCGACCGGCCGTTGTAAGTACATACATACTTGAGATATATTCGTGTTTACATTTTCTAATTTGATAATTTTCGTAAATATGAGAAGAAGTTCCTAAAGACTCATATTGAGATTCAAAAGGTAATTCACGGATTTTCGAACTAATAATTTGCAGATCGATTTTCCATCGAAGCCATAAGAGGCTAGGGAAATCGACTTGTTTTGATTCCTTGGCCCGAACTAAGTCACAGTAACTACCAAAATAGGGTATTTTAGCGGGATATACGTCAGCCCCGTCTATAAAAACGGGATGTCTATTTCGATAAATTCCTTGCCTATTTTCAATTGTTAGTGCATAAAGACCAAGAAGCATGTCCTGACTGGGCACAGAAACGGGATCGCCCGTAGCGGGGGATAATAAATTGATATGTGAAAACATCAGGAGACGAGCTTCAACCTGAGCTTCGATAGATAAGGGGACATGAACGGCCATCTGATCCCCGTCAAGATCTGCGTTAAACCCCCCACGAACCAATGGATGCAGACGAATGGCGCGTCCTTCTATCAAAATGGGCTGAAATGCCTGTATGCCCAACCTGTGCAAAGTAGGTGCCCGATTCAACAGTACAGGATGGCCTCGCATAACTTCCTGAAGAACTTCCCATATTACGGGGTCCCTCTTTCGTATCATGCACTTAGCAGCTCGTAAATTACAAGCGAGGTGTCACCCGATCAAGTTGCGAATTACAAAGGCTTGAAAAAGTTCAATTGACATTTCTCGAGGTAATCCACATTGGTGTAATGAAAGAGACGGACCCACAACAATTACGGAACGACCTGAATAATCGACCCGCTTGCCGAGTAAATTCTCGCGAAATCGCCCCTCTTTGCCCTCAATAACCTCTGAGAATGACTTGTAGGGTCTATTATGGATGTCCCTCGTTGGTTGCCCGCGTATACCACTATCGATAAGAGCATCTACAGCTTCCTGAACAAGCCTTTTTTGGCAAACAATTAATCCTTCTGGTGTGAATTCACTGCCCGATAGGAATTCGATAAGAGTATTATTTCGGTAAATAATCTTCCTATAAAGTTCGTTAAGATCAGAAGTAACTAATTCGCCTTCATACAATTCGACTATTGGTCTCAATTCGGGGGGAAGAACCGGTATAAAATCCAAAACCATCCATTCAGGTTTCAGGTTCGTCCGTAAAAAATCCTTGGCTAATTTAATTCGTCTAATCAAAAGATCTTTCCTTCTTTGAATTGTTCGATCTTCCCATTCAATCCCAACTGGTTTCTGTCTCGCCGACACCTGCCACTCTAAATACGCGCGATCCAGAAAACTTTGCAAATCTAAGCTAGCTAATCCTTTTTTAATAGCGTCTCCCCCAGTAGCGATTTCGTTTCTCTGAAGCGTTTCATAATTTCGGGTAGAAAGAAAAGTGGGAAGTATGTTTCTCCAGGATCGGTCCTCGTAATTGAACAGACCCCGCAGTCTTAATATGGTGGGCCTCTCGGCCACGGGCCTAGCTAGGAAAAGATTGGGATAGGTTGGCCGACCCCCCCCCAGAATCGGACACGAGCGTTTCCCCTCATCCGGCTCAAATAACTATTACCAAATTTAGAACCTGGCTAATTAAATGCTTTCGAGGCGCAATAGTACTTTCGTCCCATCGGAGATGAAATAGTTATTCATTACTCAAGTTCTAAATCATCTTTCTAGAGTAGTCTTGATTCCCCCATTTCAGATGATCCCGTAGGGAAGGAAGTAGTTTCTTTCCCCTTCTCCATCATAAGTTGGAAATTTTTTTCCTTGTTCCTAATGTGATCACTTCCCCCCTTTGGGTTTCCACTCCACTTCGATGGCTAGCAATTCATTCGGGAAGTATATGCGATGATTAGCTTCCCATAACCATACCTAGAGCCTGTTCTAACAGCAAGGAAAGGGACCCGAGGGGTCATGTCGTAAAGCACTTCACTTCAATATTATTTTACCGACTGAACCAAATAGTTTATCACGAAGCCTAATTGGTGGATTTTTTATTTTTTCTTTACCAGAAAATAACCATGGAGGGGATTCCTCGGTTTGTACGCAATATATCTTCTCTTTCCCCCCGAGTTGCACGATACTCCCCATTTGGATCGAGGGACGCGTCGGTTGGAGGCCTCCCATTCCCATATGGAATGATAGATTGTATCAAATCTATGCTGATCAACACGTAAAGTCGAGTCACGCATCGCAATATACTGGGCTTTCTAATTCCTTAAGAGGTTTGGCAAGTGGATTTGCAATATAACTAGGGATTCGTTTCAGAAACCATACATGGGTTACCGGACACGCTAGTTTGACGTATCCCATTCGATATCTCCGAACTCGGGAGTCAGTAAACTCGACTCCGCAATGCTTGCAAAATCTAGAATATTTTTCCTCGCTACTGACGGAGCGGTAGTTTCCACAAGCACAGATTCCACTTCTTATAGGCCCAAATATCCTTTCGCGAAATGACCCATTTCTCTCTGGTTTATGAGTCTTGTAATGCAACGTGTAAGGTTAATCGACTTGCCCGACGACATCTCCATTAGGTAACTCCCTCTCGGCCCAACTGCGAATATGTTCGGGAGAAGCCAGTCCAATCCGAAGTTGTTGATAATTAGTTCGATGAATCATAATAAAATCTTGATTAATTTTTCAAAAAAGAAATTTCGGTAAAATATCAGATGTTTTCAAATTCCCTTCCCAAATTTTCTTCAATTAGAAAATTGCGCTCCAAATTTAGGCCCATACATCGTAACTCTCGAACTAGCAATCGGAAAGACTCTGGAACAGTATTGGGCTTTTGAACAGGTCTTCCAGTCGTAATTGCACTAGGTACCTTGTAACGAGCCTGAATATGATCTGATTTAGTTGTAAGCATTTCTTGCAACGTGTAAGACACGCCGAAACCCTCTGAAGCCCAGACTTCCATTTCCCCAACTCGTTGTCCCCCTCGTCTGGATTTCCCCTTGAGAGGCTGCTGAGTAACAAGCGCATAGGGACCACTCGATCGTGCATGAATTTTATCATCAACCTGATGAATAAGTTTCATTATATAGGCTTTCCCGGTTGTAATAGGTTGTCCGAAGGGATCACCCGTTCGTCCATCGATCAATCGACTCTTTCCGGGGTGGCTGGGTTCGAATAACCACGGATTATTAGTCCTCGCACCTGCTTCATAAAGTTCGGCAAATACTAGTTTTCTGGAAGCTTCTCGTTCATATCTTTCGTCGAAGGGTACTATACGGTAATGAGTTTCTGAAAACTCCCCAGCTAACCCCAATAGGCATTCGAAAATCTGTCCCACATTCATTCGTGAAGGTACTCCTAAAGGACTTAGTATCATATCAACCGGCGTACCATCTTGGAGGTAGGGCATATCTTGTCTGGGTAATATTTTTGATACAATACCCTTATTTCCGTGCCTACCGGCTATTTTGTCACCCACTTGTATTTTACGTCTTTGCAATATGTAAATATGAATTACTTCCGAATCATTTGTGGTATCGTCTTCGGGGTAAACCCACCTGACATCAGTGACTCGACCTCTTCCACCAATAGGTACTTTTAGACAACTTTCTCTTGCGTTAACCAGTTGTATACCAAAAATGGCTTGTAATGATCTCCCTTCTGGAACACGTGATGAACTCGCCCCCTCTTGGGGCGTCAGTTTACCCACCGAAACGTCTCCGGCCTCTACCCAAGATCCCAATTCCACCAGCCCATTATCGTCGAGGTGTCGAAGTGCATGACTATCCACTTGAGGTATTTGCTTGGTAACCCGTTCGGGTCCTTGATTTGTTGCACAAATTTCAACCTCATGTTTCTCGATGTGAAAAGATGTAAAAATATCTTCGTATATCAGGCGTTCACTAATCAATACTGCATCTTCAAAATTGTATCCTTCCCACGGCATGTAGGCTACTAAGATATTTCTACCCAGAGCTGGTTCCCCCCTAGCAGTTGCTGCCCCATCCGCCACGATTTCCCCACTTCTCAACAGTTCTCCGAGCGAAACCGCGGGTTTTTGGTGCATACAGGTGTTGTTGTTGGAACGCTCATATATTTTTAATTCACTACTTAAAATAAGCGGAGCCGATTCGTTGCTTCTTGCCTCGTGGATGGGAGATAGTTCAATTCTATTACTATCGATATATCGAATTTTTCCTCCCCGTCCAGATATAGCTACACTTCCCGAATCCGAAGCTACTTGACTTTCTAACCCAGTTCCTACTATGCATCTCTCGGGCTTAACCAGCGGAACCGCTTGACGTTGCATGGTAGAACCCATCAAAGCACGGTTTGCATCATTATGCTCAATGAATGGAATGAGCGAAGCTCCAATGGAAAAATGATGTAGGGGATGAATGCTTCGGAAATCAACTTGTTCCCAAGGGACGCTGAGAAATTCCTGTTGGTATCGAACTGGTATAAGTTCCCTATCCGAAGCTCTCCAGTCAGGTAGTAACAAATTTTCAGTTGCTATTCGGTAATAATCATCTTCAGCGGGTGATAAATTGACTAACTGCTCCTCCCCAGACGAATCCGACATTTCGAGGTAAGGGCTCTGCAAAGAACCCGAATTGCTAACTCCTGCCTGAATAGCTAGTGAGGAAATCAGGCCAGCATTCATGCCTTCCGATGTTTCAATTGGGCAGATGCGGCCGTAATGACTAAAATGAATATCTCTAGCTTGAAAACTGGCGGTTCGACGTGTTAACCCACCGGGACCTACAGAACTTAATCTTCGTTTATGAACCATTTCTGATAATGGATTTGTTTGGTCCAAAAATTGCGAGAGTGGGTGTGAACCAGAAAACTCCTTAAAAGCTGCTATAACTGGCGCGGGCGTCACCAACCCTCGGGGAGTTATTGCGCGTTTGCGTCTAACGGCTCTAGATAAATTTTATCGAATCGAATTCTCCAAACGGTTTGGAGCTAGTTTCAATTGTTCCTGAAGCAAATCTGCTACGGATCGAACACGTCGATTTTTCAAGTGATCTATATCGTCAAGTTTGCCTTTTCCGTAGCTTATTTCTATCGGGTGATCCGCGGCTGCTAATATGTCTTGAGGGAGCAAGAAATACTCTGTTTCGGGTACATCGAGGGCTAGCTTGATGTTCAGATTTCGTCGGCCAATTCGTCCCAATTCGCATCTATGCTGAAAAAACCTCTTTTATAACTCCTTGAATATGGATTCTGAAAATGATACATTTGCGTCTGCGGCGGAGTATGGGTGTTTGTAAAGCTCTGCTATGGCATCCTCTGGTGATTCAATAATTTCTTTTTGCTTCTTCCACATATTTGAAAAAATTTTTGGGTAACGGGCGTTTTGTAGAATATCTCTTTTGCCTAACCCCATAGATACTAATAGAATTAAAATGGATATTTTTCTTTTTTTGCTAATACGAACCCATATTTTATCCCTCCTGTCCATCTCCGGTTTAAATCTCCCTCCCCAATCCGAAATTACGGTGCTAGTATACGCGGGAAGTCCTTTCTGGTCCGACTCCCGATTGTAGTAAATACCGGGGCTCCTCAATATTTGATTGACTAAAACTCTAGCAATTCCGTTAATAACGAATGTTCCCCTAGAATTCATCCAAGGAATAGACCCGAGCCGTACATCTTCCTCCTGTACTACTCGATCTTCGTCGCAAATTAATTAAACTGGTACATATGGATCGGCGGAATACGTAATACATTGATACGCGGCATCTCTCTCTTCGACTGAAGGTTCTGCCAATTGATACCGATTACCAATAGATCAGAATTCGACTTCCTTATCTGTATCTTCAATTTTTGGGAAATTCTCGAGTTCCTCAAGCAATCTTTTATGAACAAAACGACTAAAGCCTTCGAATTGAATTCGTGCAAGTTCTGGTAGTACGGGCATACCTCCATTTCCTCCTGACGAGGTGATACATCTAGACCTATTTTCAAATAACATTTTACAGATTACATTTCTGTACTTTTTCTTTTCTCTTCCAAAAAACTGCTTATAATAATATGAATTATAATTCTCTTTTTTTCCGCGTATTTATGGTATGGAGATGCATATACATCTATATGTATATATGTCGAAGTAGAAATAAATATATATTTGCCATTTTATGGCGGCAAGCAGCAATCCGCAGAGGATTTCATTCACATACTTCGAAGAAAATTTTTGCACTAAGGATTAGATCTCTTCGACGAGCTGCAAAATGGGAACCTAAGCGAAATCCACATTTTGCGAACCTAGAGTCAAATCGACAATTCTGTAACAAACTTATTTGCTCAAAATACAAATATTTACGTATCCGGGAGTAAAACAGCTATTGACGCTTAAACGGGGACTAGGGGTAAACAAATAGGTATTTCGTAATTATATCACATCATTAATTTTGATTGCCATGCAAAGAAAACCTAAAGCTTAGATAAAAAAAACAGGCGGATGTCTTCCTAATAATTTTGGCATTCTTAATCTTCGACATTTCCACTCCTAGTATGAATGCGTAAAGAGCTATTTGCCAAAACAGAAGTAGTAGAGATTAAGAAGAGCTTTCCCTTGGGGCGAGTTATTATCAACGTCTCTGGGAAATAGATCGATTTGGATACTTGCTACGATTTGAAATTTTAGAACTAATTCTTACCCAGCTGAGTCAAAAGCAAATTTTACAACTGTAGCCCCAAGAATTTTGAGGACTAACCCTCTTACGTCACGAATCGTTGACTCCGGGATAATTGCTACGTACACTCTAGCTAAGTCAATTCTTGGGATTGTAGTTCAATTGGTTAGAGCACCGCCCTGTCAAGGCGGAAGTTGCGGGTTCGAGACCCGTCAATCCCGATACAAGAAACTGTGATTAAACGCGTCGGAGTTCTTCTCTCTATTGCGTAGCTGCAGAAACGTGCCATTTAGTACTTGAACTCGCGGTCCCAGCTTTGATTTGAGTATTTGATTGGGTCGAGCTGGATTCGAACCAGCGTAGGCGCAGCCAGCGGATTTACAGTCCGTCCCCATTAACCGCTCGGGCATCGACCCAGAAGTCAAAAAATTTTAGATTTCATCATACGCAATTATCGCTTGATTAATCGATGCATTTCAGTAGGTTTCATTAACCTAATGCCCATTTTCCATGAGATTGTCAAGTGGGTAGAAATAGATTTATTATTTGCATAAATTCAGTTCTCAAAACTCAAATACCCCCAGGGGAATTCGAATCCCCGTCGCCTCTGTGAAAGAGAGGTGTCCTGGGCCTCTAGACGATGGGGGCCGGATTACCCGCTAGAAGCTTAAGTTATTCACCTCAAGTTGTCAATCTAGAAGGATTGGAGAGAGTGAAAAACTTTTTGTTTTAGCGACACCAGATTAAGCTAATCACTTGAATAACTTTTCAATATATCTTCTTCCCCTACGTGAAATTGTAGCACTTAATTGATTAATTAGAAGCGAAAGCGGCAAAAGGAAACCATTTGTCGAAATGAGAAGTAGGTATTCCTGGGATCTAATTGTGTGATATACTACATAATCGATATCGGAAATTCGGCTTCAACACCTTTTTATTAACCAATAAAATTCCATTCGGTCAACCCGATTAACTAAAAATAGATGGTTCATAACAGAATCCAAGAGTTCCTTCCAATAGGATCCCTCAAGCTATTCCCCAATTAATGATTTGAACTACCGATACGGAAGTAAACATTCTTGCGTTTGTAGCCACCGCACTTTTTATCTTAATTCCAACAGCTTTTCTACTTATCCTTTACATTCAAACAGCCGCTCGGAATAACGAGTAGTTGTCAACTAATCTGATTACTAACTTACCAGTAATTATCTGCATATAAGAGCAACTAGAACAGAAAAGATGGGAAGAGATGAAATTTTCTTCACAAAATACGGTGAAACAAAAACTGATATTCTAGATGAAGTTGTGGAGCTATACAGCTGCTACTATTACAACCACAAGTCATTATTACCCGACGAAGTCTCCTAGTTAGGTTTTTTTTTCTCCTACTAGTAATGGTTGCTTCCTTTTATTTCTTTCTAGTTTTTTGGCATATATTGCCCGCTACCCCCGAATCGAATTGCCAAAAATTGATAGATCAAGAACTGATCTATCAATTTCTAATTTTTGCCAAATCGTTTCTGCTTTCTGCGAAAATAGGTTCCCCTCCCACGGGCAGCGACGGATTGGGAATTTAATTCAGTATATTCCCATACCTATAGGAAGAAAATATCAACTAAGACAAAGGGGAGTGAGGTATCCGAGAATATAAACTTAGCTGCATTTCAAGTAATAAACTCAAAAAAGCTTTTCGTTCCGGGTGCAGTTGTAACTCCAGACAAGATATCTGCAGTTTGAACCAATAGTGGAGTAAACCACCAAGGCGAAGGAGGAGTAGGTGGGTTCCGGTAGCACCGGAGCGGGGAAGAAATAAGTTTTTTACTACAATCATTTACCCCGATCAATTTTTGAAACAACGGGTTGAAGCAATGATTTCAGGTTCGTTGGAACCCTTTAACTAATTGCTTCCCCTACAGAATTGAACAATACATCTACTTCTGCTTAACCTCCTCGTTTCATCACGAGAAAAAATTTTCTACGCGAAAGGGCTTCTATAATGTATGTTTGTGTATCTCTATGCTACGCGCAGTGTATCCTCTGAATCTAACTAATGAAGAACCGATTAGCCACTTCCCACACGTCACAACCCACTTCTTCCCCGAACTACAAGCGAGAGGGAAAACGTAAAAATTACCGTCAAGGCAGCCCAAGCTATAGTAACTAAGTCCGTAGTTATAATTCCTATCTTTTCACTCCCTAATTTTTATCGATAACTAACTAGTAACTAATTAGTTCGAACTCAGATCAAATTTTGAGAAGCTTCGAGAAACGTAATGAGGATCAGATATCTGTTTCTACAGGATACTATCCCAGCGTCAGAAAATGACGAGTATAGAGAGACCCACGGTTTATTTTTAAATGTTACTGGTTGTTTTTTTCGTTTTAGAACAGTCGTCAATTTCTATTTTCAATTGACTCAGTAGTGGTATACTTAACCGGGGTTGTCCGTGCGTGACGCATCGAGACACATGGAATGTGATAGACTATAACAAACTGTAGAGCAACTCAACTTGTATCCGATTTCGGCGCAACAAACAATCCCCGGAAAACCTTACCCAAATTGGTGAATAGAAGTATATAAATTCGATTTCACTATTTGTTCTGTTTCTTCAGGCGACACCCAGATTCGAACTGGGGAATTAGGGATTTGCAGTCCCCCGTCTTACCACTTGACTATATCGCCTCGTCCCAAGGATCCTTTCTCGACCTGGCAAAGAAACCATCTCTGAGCCAAGACGTTTGCCAGGAAAGCAGGTAAAATATATCACTGATGAGTATACTACTGAGGTGAGTCACTGACAAGTAGTTTCTCCCGTATCACCGTACCACCGGGTGGGCTTCGTGGTTTCATATGCATCCACGTTTGAGACGACAGCCTCGATGCGACCCAGTTATCGCGCTACGAAATTTTGAACGAAAATTTTGAATTGCTAAAAACTTGAGAATTTCTGAAAAGGATTTTCATACGTTTTTCCATCTGGAATCAAATCTCTTCGTTGTCTTCAAAGTAGGCGGATAGCGGGAATCGAACCCGCGTCATCTCCTTGGCAAGGAGGTATTTTACCACTCAACTATATCCGCGAAAAATGTTACTTCATTTTACGAAGTAAATTGCGTCTACTTCCAATGAAATAATTGACAAGCATACTCCAACTGAGAGATGAAGAGCTAAATGTACCTTCATCACTTCACTCCTTTTTTCTCCTAAAATCAACTAGAAATCCGTTTTGTATCGCAATTCCTTCTGGCGGGGAAAAATCTGTTTGTCTCGTCTGACATCTGGCGTCTCCACCCGTAACGGTAAGTTACGAGAGGAGGAACCGAACCAGCGGCGCAGACTCCTAAGAAATAAAGGAATTGGGTATACCTACCGAAAAGACTAATCCAATCCATAATGAGGCCCCCGAAAAAACAATATTTTTGCTGCCGGACCATCCCCCAGGAGATGCAAACGCGACGGGCACACCGACAACTAGTAGGAATGAGGTGGCAATTAATGCAAATAAAGCAAATTGGAAAGCGATAGTCATAGTTCCGATTCCTTCCGCATAAGGAATTGATTGTCTGTACCACCTAATCCCCATCCAACGAAGCTGTCACAAAGTTTTCGTTTGTAGGGAACAAACGTCTTTTCATGGTACTAACTTCCCAAATCCTGTAGGAAACTTTCCAGGTAGAAAAGTTAGCTTAACCCCGCTATCTAAGATGTTTATCCATGGTGACTACGCAATGATATTTTTAGCCCGCATCTATCGTGGTAGTGGTAGAGGAGAAAAGATCTATTTCTATATAGATAGATCTTAGAATCAAAAACCTTTTTGTCTCCGCCTCAATCATTTGGGAGACGTGATTTATACTTCCATCTGATTGTCGGAGAGAGAATTTACTTATTTGGGAGAGATGGTCGAGCGGTTTAAGGCTCCAGTCTTGAAAACTGGCGTGGCACTAAGATGCCACCGAGGGTTCGAATCCCTCTCTCTCCTAACATTTGGATCAGACGAAGAAGAACAGCAAGGGTGGCAGCTGCCACCAACGAAGAGCTTTTTCTATCACACGTCATGGAAAATACCCGGCATATTACTGGGTGATGAAATGAAATCTATCTATCCAGTTGGATAGATAGATTTCATACAAATGTGGCATAGCAACGACATGGGAGAGCGCAGTCATTAGTTACTCACTTGCTCGCGGGTAATAAAATCTTCACCTATTTTCTCTTTCCATCATTATCTAAACACATTTTTCAGACTTTAACTAAGGGGTGTCATGGAAAGAACGGGTTCGGTATCACGGTCAATTCCTTTTTCGAATCCGGCTGCAGCTGCACGAGCCCTACCTGCGTGCCATAGATGACCCACGAAAAAAAAGAATCCTAGAACAAAGTGGGAAGTTGCTAACCAACTTCGAGGAGATACGTAGTTCACGGCATTGATTTCGGTAGCTACTCCACCCACGGAGTTTAGAGAGCCCAAGGGTGCATGAGTCATATATTCCGCGGATCGTCGCTCCTGCCACGGTTGTATATCCTTCTTCAACTTACCGAGATCTAAACCGTTTGGCCCTCTTAGAGGTTCTAACCAAGGAGCACGAAGATCCCAGAAGCGCATGGTTTCGCCCCCGAAAATAATTTCTCCAGTGGGAGAACGCATCAGATATTTACCTAAACCAGTAGGTCCTTGGGCAGAACCTATGTTGGCGCCGAGACGTTGGTCTCTGACAAGGAAAGTAAAGGCTTGAGCTTGAGAAGCTTCTGGACCGGTGGGACCATAAAATTCACTGGGATATGCTGTGTTATTGAACCAAACGAAGCAGCAGGCAGTGAAACCAAATATGGCAAGAGCCCCCAAACTATAGGATAAATAAGCCTCCCCGGACCACACGAAAGCTCGACGAGCCCAGGCAAACGGTTTCGTCAATATGTGCCAAATTCCACCGAAAATACAGATGGATCCTAGCCACACATGTCCCCCGATAATATCTTCCAGATTATCTACACTTGCTATCCATCCTTCTCCGCCAAACGGAGATTTCAGCAGATAGCCAAAGATAATGTTGGGGTTGAGGGTAAGGTTTGTAATCTCTCTTACATCTCCACCACCGGGTGCCCATGTATCATACAAGCCTCCGAAATACAGGGCTTTGAAAACCAGGAGAAAGGCGCCGAGACCTAATAATATTAGATGAATACCAAGAATTGTGGTCATTTTATTCTTATCCTTCCAAGTGTAACCGAAGAAGGGAAAAGATTCTTCCAGAGTTTCGGGGCCAATCAAGGCATGATAGATGCCCCCAAAGCCCAAAACTGCGGAAGATATCAAATGAAGCACTCCGGAGACGAAGTAGGGAAAGGTATCTGTTACTTCCCCGCCAGGACCCACTCCCCAACCCAGAGTAGCCAGGTGGGGGAGTAGAATTAGTCCCTGCTCATACATAGGTTTCTCCGATACGAAGTGAGCTACTTCAAATAGATTCATAGCTCCAGCCCAAAAGACAATCAGGCCAGCATGAGCCACATGGGCGCCAAGCAATTTACCAGACAGATTAATCAACCGGGCGTTCCCTGCCCACCAAGCAAAACCTGTGGTTTCTTGATCGCGACCACCAAGCGAGAGGGTTCCATTAAAGAGCGTTTCCACGGGGTAAAACCTCCTCGGGGAATACAAGATTTTCGTGAGGCTGATCCTGAGCTGCCATCCAGGCACGGATCCCTTCGTTTAGTAAAATATTTTTTGTGTAAAAAGTCTCAAACTCAGGATCTTCTGCTGCACGAATTTCTTGGGAGACGAAGTCATACGCGCGTAAATTCAGGGCGAGACCAACCACCCCGATAGCACTCATCCATAAACCTGTCACTGGCACAAATAACATGAAGAAGTGTAACCACCGTTTGTTAGAGAAAGCAACACCAAATATCTGGGACCAGAAGCGATTTGCAGTTACCATCGAATAAGTTTCTTCAGACTGAGTCGGATTGAACGCCCGAAATGTGTTTGCACCATCACCGTCTTCAAATAGAGTATTTTCGACCGTAGCACCATGAATAGCACATAGAAGGGCAGCACCAAGAACTCCTGCAACCCCCATCATATGAAATGGATTCAGCGTCCAATTATGAAAACCCTGAAAAAACAGAATAAATCGAAAGATAGCCGCTACACCGAAACTGGGTGCAAAGAACCAACCGGATTGTCCTAAGGGGTAAATCAAAAATACGGAAACAAAAACCGCAATTGGACCGGAAAAAGCTATTGCGTTGTAGGGACGTAATTGCACGGACCTAGCCAGTTCAAATTGACGTAACATAAAACCTATCAAGGCGAAAGAGCCATGAAGAGCAACGAAAGTCCATAAACCCCCTAATTGGCACCAACGTGTAAAGTCCCCCTGCGCTTCGGGACCCCACAACAGAAGCAAAGAGTGAGCCAAACTATTAGCAGGGGTAGATACTGCAGCAGTCAGAAAATTGCATCCCTCCAAGTAAGAACTAGCTAATCCATGAGTGTACCACGAAGTTACAAAGGTCGTACCCGTGAACCAACCGCCCAAAGCGAAGTAAGCGGTGGGAAAAAGTAGTAGGCCGGACCAGCCCACAAATACAAAACGATCTCTTCTGAGCCAGTCGTCCATACTGTCAAATAAATCTTTCGGTTCTTTGGAAGATTTTCCAATGGCAATTGTCATATCCGTCCCCCACTAATCTCCTCAAACCACTTTTGGGTTCCCTATTCCTTCTTCTTCACTTCACGAGTCGGTAAAGCTCTCTCGAATATGAGGTCATGAGATCGTCGATGTAAAAGTCATTTTGCCAGAATTTATCGTGCGAGAGGGAGACTCGTAAGATTTTTATCGGGGGTTTTTGACTTTTTTCGTTTTTTTATTGTACTTTCAATTTTTTTTTCTTTACGTTCTTTTTGCCCAATTATTTTTACTTTCCGCTTTTCGTTTTGATATATTAATTTTGCTTGTCTTCAGGAAATCCCTTTTGCTAGTCATATATTTCCTCGAGAAGTAGGTCAGCCCCCCTTTTCTTCCAGGACTTTGTTAAACATTTTAACACATCAACGAACCCGACCCAACAAAAGAAAAAATTGTCTCCAAAAATTTACAAGAAGATAAAGACTAGATTTCGTAGTATGAAGAGTTCGCACAGGTTATGTATGGGGGATACGTAGAACTCGTATTTTTTTGCACTTATCTCTACTTCAGGGATATCTCGGTACTTCTTCCACAAATCTCCAGAAAACTCCAAAAAACTTTTTCTATCGAATGGCGGAGATGGGTAGCGACATATCGCCGCTCATCTTGGAACAAACGGAGAATGTATCGGAAATTTTCACATCGAAAAGTAGTCTCTACTTCAAGTCCTGGCAGTACAATCATTTTTTGATTGCTTGGATAATGTGGAAAACGAGAATGTCGGAGACTCGAGAGAATCTTCCTAGTAATTGGGAATTGTTTTTATAATACAGAGAGTGGAAAAGAACTACTACTCATACCCTACCTTTTCTTCCGCATCTCTTTTTTTAACTCTATATATAGATACATATGTTTATGTAGATATATCTATATATAGATATATCTATCTATATTGATAGTAAGGATTTGTATTTGATTCCCAAGATAAGAATAACCGAAACATCTCTGGTACGAAAAATTATATCCAACTAATTTTTCAATGCCGGAATAGATGACGCAATATTCCTTCTGCGTAACGATGTAATTCTAGAAAAAATTACAGCGGGAAACAGCTGAGGGAGAAATTTTCTTTCTCTACCCGGGGCAAAGAACAAAATGAAACCTATCTTTTTTTGCCAAGCCGGGGACTACTGAATACACAAACAAGTATTGGATCCAGCCCCTTGTCGGACTTGAACCGACGACTTACGCCTTACCATGGCGTTACTCTACCGCTGAGTTAAAAGGGCTTTTTTATCAGCGAGGAATCTAGATTGAAAAATGAAATGGAAGTCGGATTTTCGCTTCGTTGATCAGATCTAACTAAGTTGGATCCATTGGTAAAACTATCAGTAAATTTGAAAGGAAAAACTGATTACTTTCAACCCTCGACGGAAACGAAACTACCAGTGGATTGGGTAAATAATTGGCAGTTGACTTTGCGGAGACGGGATTTGAACCCGTGACCTCGAGGTTATGAGCCTCGCGAGCTACCAAGCTGCTCTACCCCGCGCAGTTAATGCCTTCAATGTAATTATTATACATTCCCTGAATAATTACATTGAATATAAATGATAAAAATGAGTGAATCAAAGTATTATGAGTCAAAGTATTACATATATATATACTATTTTTTAGTATTTCAATTCGGATACAAATGGGAAGAGGGGGGGGGGGGGGGTAGTTCTTTTACCAACTTGACTTCAATACTCCAGGCAAAATACAAGTGTGTGCCATTTCGCGGGGTACGTGTCTAGAAAAACCGAAATCTCGATAATTGGATCTGGGTCGTCCGGTTAGGGAGCACCGGTTACGGAGACGAACAGGTGCACTATTGCGTGGTAGAGATTGCAATCTTTCAGAGATAATTAGTTTCTCCTGGATACGCAAACTATTTTTGATCTGTCGTTTTAAAGATTGGCGAAGAACTTCATATTTTGTCACCAATTTTTTTTTATTTTTCTCCTTCTCAATAAGACTTTTCTTTGCCATAATTGACGGGTCGGTAAGCGGAGTTGTATTATTGCTACGAAACAGGTGGGACTTGCAGCCGAAACTGTTATTCACCAATAACTAACTTCGAAAAATGAAATTCTATTCATGCTTATTAAGTAAATAGTCTTATAGGTAAATAGTCGATGTCCCGGACGTGATAGATAATGAGGCTAAGGCCAAAACAGGAACAGGCAAAGGGTAGTCGAACGAAAAGGATTAACCAAATTTACCTGATGTAGACGCTATTAGGAAAGCTGCGTAGGTAAATATATAACCCACAGAGAAGTGAGCTAATCCAACCAATCGTGCTTGAACGATAGAAAGGGCAACTGGCTTATCTCTCCACCGTATCACGTTTGCTAAGGGCGTTCGTTCGTGGGCCCAAGCTAGAGTTTCGATGAGTTCTTGCCAGTAGCCGCGCCACGAAATTAAAAACATAAACCCGGTAGCCCACACGAGATGTCCAAATAAAAACATCCATGCCCATACAGATAGACTGTTCATACCGAAAGGGTTATAGCCATTAATAAGCTGCGAGGAATTCAGCCGTAAATAATCCCTCAACCATCCCATTAGATACGTAGAAGATTCGTTGAATTGAGCGGCATTACCTTGCCACAAAGTAATGTGTTTCCAGTGCCAGTAGAAAGTGACCCATCCAATAGTGTTCAGCATCCAGAAAACAGCTAAGTAGAAAGCATCCCAAGCGGAAATGTCGCAAGTTCCGCCTCGGCCGGGTCCATCGCAAGGAAAACTGTAACCAAATTCTTTCTTATCCGGCATCAACTTGGAGCCGCGCGCATCTAATGCACCCTTCACCAGAATTAGTGTAGTTGTGTGCAAACCCAAAGCAATGGCGTGGTGAACTAGAAAATCCCCGGGACCAATCGTTAGAAATAGCGAATTACTGTTGTTGTTGACAGCATCCAACCAACCAGGTAGCCACAAGCCCCGACCGGCATTACTTGCCGGACTATCTGCCGAGGATAGAAGCACGTCAAAACTATATAAAGCTTTACCATGGGCAGATTGAATCCATTGAGCAAATACGGGTTCGATAAGAATCTGTTTTTCTGGAGTCCCAAAAGCTACCATCACGTCATTGTGAACATAAAGACCTAACGTATGAAAGCCCAAAAATAAACTAGCCCAACTCAGGTGAGATATTATTGCCTCCTTGTGTTCTAACATTCTTGCTAAAACATTATCTCCATTCTGCGCAGGATCGTAATCTCTGAGAAAAAAGATGGCTCCATGTGCGAAAGCTCCTGTCATGATAAACCCGGCAATATATTGGTGATGGGTATATAGTGCGGCTTGAGTCGTATAATCCTGCGCTATAAAGGCATAAGCGGGTAGGGAATACATATGTTGTGCAACAAGGGAAGTGATGACCCCCAAAGCAGCTAAAGCAAGTCCCAATTGGAAGTGAAGAGAATTATTCACCGTATCATAAAGTCCCTTATGTCCACGTCCCAACCTACCTCCTGGAGGAATATGGGCATCCAGAATTTCTTTCATACTGTGTCCAATACCAAAGTTAGTTCTGTACGTATGGCCGGCAATTATAAACACGACGGCTATTGCCAGGTGGTGATGAGCAATATCAGTTAGCCACAAACTTTGAGTTTGTGGATGGAATCCCCCCAAAAAAGTTGAAATAGCTGTTCCTGCCCCTTGAGTGCTATTGAACAAATGAGTATTAGAGTCGGGATTTTGTGCGTAAACACTCCACTGACCCGAAAAAAATGGTCCCAATCCCTGGGGATGCGGGGCGGTAGTCAATAAGTCGTTCCATCTAACATGCCCGCCCCTTGCTTCGGGAATAGCTACATGAACCAAGTGGCCTGTCCAAGCCAATGAGCTCACTCCAAATAATCCTGAAAGGTGGTGATTAAGCCGAGATTCAGCATTTTTAAACCAAGAAATGCTTGGTTTCCATTTGGGTTGGAGGTGTAACCAGCTAGCTAGTAGGAACGAAGCAGCAATAGCTAACAGAAAAATGGATCCAGTATAGAGATCTTGGTTATTGCGTAGACCAATGGTGTACCACCACTGATATACGCCGGAATAAGCAATATTGACCGGACCTGCAGCCCCCCCTCGGGTATAGGCTTCGACCGCCGGCTGACCAAAGTGGGGATCCCAAATGGCATGGGCGATTGGTCTCACATGTAATGGGTCCTGTACCCATGTTTCAAAGTTGCCCTGCCAAGCTACGTGGAACAAATTCCCAGAGGTCCATATAAAGATGATAGCTAACTGACCGAAGTGAGATGCAAATATTTTTTGATAAAGACGTTCTTCGGTAGTATCGTCATGACTTTCGAAATCATGCGCAGTGGCTATACCAAACCAGATACGACGAGTAGTTGGGTCCTGGGATAGACCCTGGCTGAACTTTGGAAATCTTGATGCCGTAATGTTTCTCAAATCCTCCTAGCCATTATCCCACTGCAATGATTCTCGCCAGGAAGAATGCCCAAGTTGTGGCAATTCCACCCAGAAGGTAATGAGTTACTCCCACTGCACGTCCCTGTATAATACTCAGAGCTCTGGGTTGGGTGACAGGAGCAACTTTCAACTTATTGTGAGCCCAAACTATAGATTCAATAAGTTCCTGCCAATAGCCGCGACCACTGAATAGAAACATTAGACTAAAAGCCCATACGAAATGAGCCCCCAAGAATAGAAGCCCGTATGCAGACAATGAAGAACCATATGACTGGATGACTTGAGAAGCCTGTGCCCACAAAAAATCTCGCAACCATCCATTGATGGTTGTTGAACTTTGTGCGAAGTTTCCCCCAGTAATGTGATTCACTGCTCCCTGTTCGCTTACACTTCCCCATACATCCGATTGCATTTTCCAACTGAAGTGGAAGATAACTACTGAAATGGAGTTGTACATCCAAAACAGTCCCAAGAAGACATGATCCCAAGCAGAGACCTGGCAGGTGCCCCCTCTCCCGGGCCCGTCGCAGGGAAAGCGAAAACCGAGATTGGCTTTGTCGGGTATTAATCTGGAGCTGCGTGCGAATAAGACGCCTTTCAATAATATTAGTACAGTAACATGAATCGTAAATGCGTGGATGTGATGCACCAAGAAATCTGCAGTGCCTAATGGAATTGGGGCTAAGGCCACCTTGCCGGCTACTGTTACCAAGTTGCTCCCACCCCAGGCTAAGCTGGTGCTTGCCGCCGCGTTAGGCGCAGTCGATCCAGGAGCCAAGGCGTGAGTATTCTGTATCCACTGGGCAAATATTGGTTGCAGCTGGATGGCAGTATCCGAAAACATATCTTGGGGACGCCCCAATGCGCTCATGGTATCGTTGTGAATATACAGGCCGAAGCTATGAAAACCAAGAAAAATGCAGACCCAGTTTAGATGTGAAATTATTGCATCACGGTGACGAATAACACGATCCAACAAGTTGTTGTATTGAGTAGTTGGATCATAATCCCTTACCACGAAGATAGCCGCATGTGCAGCTGCTCCAACTACCAAAAACCCCCCTATCCACATGTGGTGTGTAAACAACGAAAGTTGTGTGGCATAATCAGTGGCTAAGTAGGGGTAAGGGGGCATGGCATACATGTGATGAGAGACAATAATTGTTAAGGATCCCAGAATGGCGAGATTAATAGCTAATTGAGCGTGCCACGAACTCGTTAAAATCTCGTAAATACCCTTGTGTCCTTCACCCGTGAAAGGTCCTTTATGAGCTTCCAGTATTTCCTTCGTGCTATGCCCAATACCCCAATTTGTTCTGTACATATGGCCAGCTACCAAAAAGAGAATTGCAATGGCCAAATGATGATGTGCGGCATCAGTCAACCACAAACCTCCCGTTACCGGGTTCAATCCACCGCGGAAAGTCAAGAAGTCCGAGTATTCCGACCAGTTCAGAGTGAAAAATGGGATTAATCCTTTTGCAAAACTTGGATACGTCTGAGCCAGAAGATCGCGATTAAGGATTAGTTCATGGGGAAGGGGTATTTCTTCGGGGTCGACACCTGCGTCTAATAGTTGATTAATGGGGAGCGAGACGTGTATTTGATGTCCCGCCCATGCTAGAGATCCCAATCCCAATAGACCGGCCAAGTGATGATTCAGCATGGATTCGACATTTTGGAACCAAGCCAATTTGGGAGCAGCCTTGTGGTAGTGAAACCAACCGGCGAAAAACATCAATCCGGCAAAAACTAAAGCTCCCACAGCTGTGCAATAAAGCTGTAACTCACTAGTTATTCCGGAAGCTCGCCAGAGTTGGAAAAATCCGGACGTTATTTGCACACCCTGAAACCCCCCGCCCACATCTCCATTCAGTATTTCCTGACCCACTATTGGCCAAACGACTTGGGCACTGGGTTTCACGTGGGTGGGATCATTAAGCCATGCCTCATAGTTGGAAAAACGGGCTCCATGAAAATACATGCCGCTCAACCAAATAAAAATAATAGCTAATTGACCGAAATGAGCACTAAATATCTTACGGGATATATCCTCCAAATCGTTGGTATGACTATCGAAATCGTGGGCATCGGCGTGTAGGTTCCAAATCCATGTAGTGGTACTGGGACCCTTAGCCAAATTTCTTGAGAAATGTCCAGGCTGAGCCCATCTCTCGAAAGAGGTTTTCACAGGATCCTTCTCCACCATAATTTTGACTTCTGGTTCTGGCGAACGAATAGTCATTGGGAATCTCCTCTCTTCGGGCAGGGGATAGCAACAACCTACCAACAGGAGATACAAAACTTCTAAGAACTGAGGTTCTTACTAGCATACAAGAATTTATTGCCCCCCCCCGAAATTGAAACTTTAAAGCTACGATGTAGAGGTTATGCGGGGTAGGCTTTTGGTGGTATTATTACACGACTTAGTGGTGCCTAATGGACTTGATTAAATGAATTGCCCATCTGGTAGGGAGGGGGGGGGGGGCAATTTCTGACAATCAAAAATTTTTTCTTATTTGTACCTCCTAACTTAGTTTGTCATATGTTTTCCGCTCTGTTGTTCCGACTCTCCTACCCATGAGACGGGGAGGAGCGTCCCGTAATTTTTGGCCGATTCTGTGCTTCAATATAATTGTCGGGAGAAAGTGCTATTGCCCGTCTCCAATACTCAGCAGCCTGATCAAACCAAGCTTCCGAAATCTCCAAATCTCCTCGCTGAATGGCCTGTTCCCCTCGACCAGGATGGATGATTTTTTTTTTTCTGGGAAACCTCCTCCTTTAGAACCGAACTTGGGGGTTTCCCACCCCATACGGCTCATACAACTGCGCTCTTGGCTTATTATTTCCTCACCGGGGTATGAATACTACTTCCGAAGTTTGGGAGAAAAAAATAGTCAGGTTTTCGATTCTATTCGTCCCGAATAAAACCCTTTCCGTACTCACAGTTATTAGGGAAAGAATAACGATCTCGCCCGTCACTAACTACCCTACCTGAACATGGATCTCTTGAAATTCAAAAAGTTTTTCCTTTGGGATTTGGTACTACGCCGTGTCTCGCCACTTAGTGTTTTTTCAACTGTCTCTGCTACAGAAACAAATTGCATAAATTTTTTGATGAGCCAGTTTCATTGTATCAACCCAGATTTTCAATGATAAATCCTTACGACGCTGCGTTCTCCCATTTAGTCAATTATCCGTGGGACGGTTAGGCCAGTTACCTCCTCCAAACCCGGATTGCTTTGAAGGGGGCTAAATCCCACAGCTCGCGGCAACTCCCGTCCGGAAATATGCTTGGGGGAAGCCTTTTTTCTCGGTTGAGTAGTTGTGAACCGAATAGTCCTGAGGCGTAGGTAGTCGCACGTGGTGGCAGATCACAGCCATATTATTAAAAGCTTGTGGCAAGAAAGAATTGCGCTCTGGCGCTTGGAAGTAGTATTCCAAAGCTTTTGCATGTTTCCCATTACTTGTATGAATAAGACCTACATTATAGGGGATGTAACTTCGATCGTAGGAATCAATCTCCAAACGCATGGCTTTGTAGTAACTTCGCGAAGCTTCTGCATATTCTCCTTCCGATTGGGCCGACATCCGTTACGGTTGCTTACGCAGAAAAGCCCCGCTTCAAAACCGCACATGAAACTTACGTATCATACGGCTCCTGCCGCCCAATTTGCGAAGAAGCAATTTGGGGAGTATTATTACTTTCGTTCCTGACAAAATTTGTAACTAGGCGGGGGTTAGTGTTTCACGAAACTGGTATCTAACCATCCTTCTCGCAAAGAGTTTTTTTCTACCGGATTGATTGCATCATCGCCAATAAATTATTGGTAACAACGATAGACTTTTTGGCGATTTCTTCGTTCCCAACGCTTTGCTTCTCGGGGGTTATTAACCCCGGCAATCTCCGATGATCCACAGGGTATCCGAAATACAAACGGGATGGCTGTTTGTTACCCCAATCGTAATTAATCGTTATCGCGACTCCGGAGTTCTAAAAAACATATAATGTTTGTCAAAGTCAGAGGTTGACGAAGATTTTGTATTGCCAATTTCTTTACGTGGTGTCTGCCCCCTCCCCATGCTTATTCCCAAAATTCTCATGTATGACATATCAATTAACAGTTTTAACCTCCTGCTTGCTTGATAGCCAGCGGTAAGCTAAAGCCGCCGCTTGCGGGGCTGCATCAATCGTGGATACACGAACGAAGGATTTGTTCGGCAGTCGAAAAACACCTTTACCAAATGTGGGCTTACCAAAGTGGCAGTTTTTTCAACTAATTGGGAATAGTGCCAAATTGCCTCCCTTCTCGAATCGCACCGTCCCTATAGTATATAAAAGCTTCCCTCTCCCTCTTAGTAGTAGGTAGAATTTGTGTCAGAATATCTGCTAGAATTGTGAAAGTTTTATCGATAAAATTATCATTTCTCTGCGACCTAGGCGTAATCTAAATTAACTCCTTGTTTTTCTTTTATCATTTCACCTATTACTAGTCGACTAGTTGAGATTGCGAAGGAAGAGAAGGAAGAAATTTCTTCGAATAACAGGTTGGGAAGGAGAACTGGTGGAGTGACAAGTTGTGTCGAAAACTTTCTTCGTGTCTCATCTTTATTTCGAAGGGTAGTTATTGATAACTCATACCCGCGAATCACTTGTCACTTCACTCCCGGAAGTCTTAAAATAAATTTGGATGTTTCACTGCTGAAAGGTATCAGCTCTGGGAAGGGTGGCCGAGTGGTTTAAGGCGTAGCATCGGAAATGCTACGTAGACTTTTATCTACCGAGGGTTCGAATCCCTCCCCTTCCTATCTACATTATTACTCCCCTAGACATCTCTTTGTCTCTCTTCCAAAATCTAGCAAAATAGCTATTTTGGAAGAGATGGTTTTGGAGTAGGAGTTTTCATCCGTTTCCGGAAAAGAGAGGAGTTGAAAGACTAATTCCTGAGAAATAAGAGAGGCTAATGCCCTCCCCCATTTCGACGTTAGACGCCTTGAAATAGCGCATCACTAAAACTCGAAAACGGCATCGTTAGCCAAATCAACTTTTCTGACATCGAAAAATTTTACTTTTCAAAGGTAAACTTTGGAATTCCATTCTTTACTAAAACGACTGACGGGGGAGATGAAAAAGCTTTTTAAGCCTTTCTACTTATTAATCTGCTTCTTAATTTGTATCATTCTGAGTCCTTTGAGGTTATTATTCCAGTAAGGATCTCCGAAGTATTTGGTTAAATCGGATGAACAAAAAACTTATTAGATTAAGCTTTTCGGGAGTGATACTCAACAACTAACAATTCATTTATATCCAAATTGACGGATTCCCGGTTCGCCATATGATTGACTAATCCTGTTGGCTCGTTCGCTTTTGAGATAGACAGAGTCAAGTGATCCGGTACTTCGTCCCTTCCGAAAGACTCAACTTTCACTGCATTGTAGGAAGTTGGTCGGTTCCTAATAGTAATAATATCCTTAGGTTTACGTCGGTAGCTTGGTATATCCACAATACGACGATTCACTAAAATATGTCTGTGATTAACCAGTTGTCGGGCAGCGGGAATTGTGGAAACCATGCCTAACTGGAAAATGACATTATCCAGACGCATCTCAAGCAGTTGCAGCGGTACTTGACCTGTCGAACCCCTAGTTTTTCTAGCAATACGGACGTATTTGAGTAATTGACGTTCCGTCAATCCATAATTGAGACGTAATCTCTGTTTGGCCTCCAAACGCACGCAGAATTGAGAAATTTTTTTTGAAGCTGATTGGTCGCCAGCAACTCGAAATTCCCCCAAGTTGGACGCATTATCTTTACCCGCAAGGCCTGGCAAATTTTTCAGACGACGCATCAATTTCAAACGAGGTCCTCGAAAGCGAGACGTAAAAACTCCTTTTCTATAAAATAAAAATATTCTAAATGGGAGAAAAATTCTAGGATCAGCTCGGAGATATTATGTATCTCCACCGCTGAATTCGATAGAAATTGATCAAAACTAATATCTGTGGAAATCATAACATATGGATAGAAACTGATAAATATCTGCCTCGATTCATTAGAAACATTTGAACAGAGAGGTGGGGGGGGGGGCAGACGGAAACTAAACTAACTACTTGCGCATCCATAAATTTGTATCGAACGAAATGGAAACATTGTAGCATAAACATTTACATAAAGGTATTTACATAAAACTTCTAGAGGGGAAACTCAAATGTATTCATGTGAGAGATGTATTGCCTCAAGTAGTGTGTTCCTATATACTTACTTTAATAGTGCAAAGAAAAAAATTTGAAAGACGAGTCACTCTCAATCGACAATGTGTATTACACACATTTTCTCCATTAACAAGTAAAAAGCGAGACTGAGAAAAAAGAAACGCAATGTTGGTTGTGAAAGCAGAAAAAGTAAAATGTTTAAACTTAAACGTGTATCTATTTCTAAATAAATGCTAGTTTTCCCGCATTTGAGATCCTTTTACGTGGATGGAATGGGATCAATTAAGGAAATTAGTAAATACAAGTGCATCAAAATTCTTGAACTTCAAAAAAAATCCGGAGTGGTTAGATATCTAGGTCTTTTCCTTCTCAGTTTATTGGGGCCTAAAGGTGGGGATATGGCGAAATGGTAGACGCAGCGGACTCAATCGGATTGAGCCTAGGTATGGAGACGTATCAAGTGGCAGCTTCCAGATTCAGGGAAACCTAGGATTATTCAGCAGGCAATCCTGAGCCAAATCTCGTTCTATCTTATAAAATATTAATCGCGTTAATAAAGCGAGATAGGTACAGAGACTCGAAGGGAGTTATTCTAACGAACGAACTATTAGTGACTAGTTTTGAAAGAACCGAATATCCAACCGTTCGTTCTATATGGTTGACCGCATGAAGTCAAGTATGTGAAGAAGCTGAGGTAGAGTTGAGAAGAGGGGATTTCAGTCTTTGGAAGCGGACTCATTGGAAGCAGTTTGGAGTAAGTATTCATAGGCAAAATCACGCCAATACTCCGCCTCACCAGTTGATCGGGCGCTAAGTTAACTTCTCCTATCTCATGTCATTACTTTCCCCCCAACATCCCCCCCCACCTGTTCTAAGATACCATTACATTCCTACGGATACTTCCCAATGAATGAGATGGTAGCAATTAATACTTTTATCGCGAATGAAGATAGAGTCCCATTCTACGCAGTTACTAGTAATCTAGTAGCGACGCAAGTTGCAGTAGAAAGAAAATCCGCAGGTTTCGACCGTGAGGGTTCAACTCCCTCTATCCCCAACGAGACACTTAAAGTATTTCATCCCAATTAAATCCAATTGATATATTATATTGGCGATCAAAATAAAATTTTGGAAACCACCTCAAACCCCTTGTTTCATTCTAGCAAGACCTTTTGTAATTGAGCCATTCAGACAGTTCAAATACCTGAATGGCTCGATCGATCTTAAGTTTTTCCCTCGGCTTTTCTTTTATTACAGATAGTTTGAGACAAGTCAGCAGAAATAGGATTGCCGGTTTGATTGGGTAAGCAAAAACCCAAAATAAAAGTGTCCTAACCCTTTCGTTTCCAGAATAGTCGTATCCCTTAATAAGTTAGCCGGGATAGCTCAGTTGGTAGAGCAGAGGACTGAAAATCCTCGTGTCACCAGTTCAATTCTGGTTTCTGGCAATTAAGAAAAAATTGTTGCACCCAAATAAAATAATGAGTAACAAAAAATCGTTTGAACCGATATAGTAGGAACAAAATCCCCTCGAAAAATGCTAGGGAGATACTCGTAACGTAAAGTTTTTAAGAACTAGGGGGGTCGTTTGAGCTCCGCTGGGTAAATAGCTTTGGCAAAAATCGGATGAGGGGTTCAGCGGGGAGAAGTTATAAGACTAAGTTTTTCCGTTTCTATAAAATCTATATGCAATCTAGTAGGCATCTTGTAGCTCATAGAAATTGGGTACCACATAATCCTTTCGGAGAGGCCAGCCGATCCAACTTTCGGGCATTAGTATACGCTTAAGGGACGGATGTCCCCGATGAATTATTCCCAACATGTCATAAGATTCACGTTCTTGGAAATCAGCACTTTTCCAAACCCAATAAACCGAAGGTATTTGAGGATTTGTTCTTGAAACAAAGACTTTTACACATATCTCCTCGGGTTGATCTGAGTGGTCTTGCATCTGAGTTAAATGATACACACTGACTAAAGACCCTCCTGGTGTTGCGTCGTAAGCACATTGAGATCGTAGGTAATTGAATCCATAAGCATATGGGGCAACAGCTATAGACAACCATTCTTCCGACTTGACCTGCAAAATCTCGACACCTCTATAATCGTAACCCAAAGGTCGGTGTGAAAACTTGCGTTTAGTTAACCAGACAGATAATCGACCCCGCGTATCTAGATTAAACTTATTTTTATCAACGGTGTTCATATTGGTTAATACCTCTCTAATTTCACTGATCCCGCAAAAGAAGTAGAACTAATCCTTAATTTGCTGATATTGAATCATCGTACTCATTTGCAAACTTCTCCAAATTTTCTGGAGAATTGGTTAGCACCAAATTTGTCTCGCAATTAGGTATTTCCCGATTGTATTTCCCAGTATGAGAACTTGATACAAAACAAAGTTGGTGGCTTAGACTAGAGTATTTCGCTCGGGTGGGGCAGGACGCCCGTTCCCAAAAACTGTCTCGAGCAATTTTCTTGCGGAGTTTCGTCACGGCATCAGTGATAGCTTCGGGTTTGGGTGGGCAACCTGGCAAATGAATATCGACAGGAATTAATTTGTCTACCCCGCGAACGGTACTGTAGGAATCTGTACTAAACATGCCTCCTGTAATAGTGCAAGCTCCCATAGCAATTACATACTTCGGTTCAGGCATTTGTTCATATAGTCTTACTAGAGATGGGGCCATTTTCATTGTTATGGTACCGGCGGTGACAATTAGGTCCGCTTGTCTAGGACTAGATCTAGGTACCAGGCCGTACCGGTCAAAATCAAATCGCGAACCAATTAGGGAAGCAAATTCAATAAAGCAACAACTGGTGCCATATAGAAGTGGCCATAAACTGGATAATCTGGACCGGTTAGAAAAATCACTGATACTAGCCAAAAAAATTGAATTCGACACACTCTGCTGAAGAGGCAATCGTGTCACTGAATTGAGGACAGCGTCTTCACTTTCGTATTCGATTTTTCTTCTCTCATTTTCATCCGAATGTTCGGAAATTGAGACCATTCCGATGCTCCTTTTCGCCATGCATAAACCAAGCCGACGACTAGTATAAATATGAAAACAATCACTTCGATGAAAGCGAATAAGCCCAAATCCCCGAAAGCTATAGCCCAGGGATAGAGAAATACGGTTTCAACGTCGGAGACCGTGAATACCAAGGCAAACATGTAATGACGTATCTGAAATCGAATCCAAGTGTCTCCTTTTGGCTCAATACCTGACTCGTAACTCGCTAACTTCTCTGGCCCCTCCCGAGTGGGAGCAATAAACCTGGGAATCGAAAAAGCCAAAAATGGGATAGATATAGATACTAATAAAAAAATCCGGAAAGAGTCATATTGATGAAACAGAAACATCCACACACTCCTTTCGTCTCGACAATCACCGCCTCAATACACTACAACAGGTTTAACACCTAGAACCTCTCCAGAGAAGTGGATTGAAGTTGCAACCCGCTTTTGTTAATAACTACTAAAGCTAATAATTACTAAATTGAAGACGAGCCAAAAAGATGAGATAGTCTCAATCTTCCGGTTCCATTTTTGGTAGAAATACTGGGATATCCAGTACTCCGAGTCGATTGTATGCGCACCCGGTTGATTACTAACCACATGAAGGAATTGGATCAAATTTATTTTATCTTTAGCAATGGGGGAGGGGAGGGATTCAATGGATCAGATTGAATAAAGTAACTGCTTGAATAGATGACGATAGACGACTTAAACTGATTTAGTAGATCCTGCTACGCCAATGATTTTGTATTCTTGGTTTCTTCTTGAAAAAGAAGAGTTAGTTAAGTTAGGGCTATACGGATTCGAACCGTAGACACTCTCGGTTATGCAGATCGGAATATGGAAAAAAGTTCTTGAACTGCTTGTTGAACCCAACATGCCGGTTTTGCGGCATCGGGCTCTCTAACCAACTGCTCTCCAATCCAATTGGAAACGAACAAGCGCTGATATACCAACTTTTGTTTCAAAGAGAAATGGAAAGAGGTGGTTCCGTGTGCCCGAACAATTTTTTTTCCAGGTATTCCTTCGAGTTAGATAATTGAAAGGAACTACATGAATAAGAATTGGATTAAGCAATCCCGAAGTATTTTTTAAAGATTATTGGCTACGTGTTGACACAGGTTTGCCCCTGTTAGGTAAAGATCCATCTCGCGATCTAAAAAAGTCTCTGTCGCTTGGAGAAGCTAGCTTCGCGACACTTCCTACACCCGAAAGTTCGTGAGACGAGGAAGAGATTTTTTTTGGGCTCTCGCGTTGTCCAACCCTTTTTAGCATTGGATAAACGAATTATCCACCATATCAACTTTTTGATATCGATTTGGAGTCAACTTATCTGTCATGCTACTGTTCTTTCGTGGGAGGGAAAAGTAAGACAGAAATATGTCACGCAAAGTCTTTTTGCCTGAGTCGTTGGGTTTCGACGAATCTTCCGAAAAAAACATCGGCGCACGTGTAAACGAGGCGCTCTACCGCTGAGCTATAGCCCTTGATAAAACTGCTCACTTAACAAATAGTTTATCTGTAACAACTAACTTCTGTCAAGTCAATCAATTGGGGGAGGAAGTGTGGAACTAACTAATTTCTGCTGATATAACGTGAACTTGCTTTCAGCCATTTTTTAGAGGTATAATTGATATGTCTATACAAACCCATATCTATATCTATCTATCTGTAGAGATAGATATGCGAATGACACACCCGAATAGATGACAATCATAGCATTAGTGTAGGGAAAAAGAAAAGTCGCAGCGACCTACTTAACTCAGCGGTTAGAGTATCGCTTTCATACGGCGAGAGTCATTGGTTCAAATCCAATAGTAGGTAACACTTATTAGATACCGCGACTACTAAATCGGTATTTAATCGGTACCTAATAAGTTTCACTGTGCGCAAAACGTGTTGCACGCGTGGCACCGCAGTACTAGTAAAATACGGGATTCTCACGCCAGATCAATAATATCACTATCGGGCTCATAAAAACCGGACTAAACCGTAGTTGAAGCTTCTAATCTGGCTTTAGCTCGTTTAAATGCCAAATTGGCTTCTATTACTCTTTTCTTGCCTTCTGCTTTAGCTAACTCGGCCTGAGCCGTCTGAAAACTTTTTTGAGCTTCGTCAGGATCAATTTCGCTAGCTCTCTCCGCTTCGTTGACTAATATAGTTACCCGATTATTATCTATCATGGCGAAGCCACCCATCGGTGCCATTGCGGACCATTGCCCATCACTACGTATTTTTGAGACCCCCATATCCAAAGCTGTGAGAAGGGGCGCATGGTTAGGTAGTATACCGATCTGACCACTACTGGTAGATAGAATAATTTCCCAGACCTCAGAATTCCAAACTATTCGATTAGGGGCCATTACGCGAAGACTCAATGCCATACTTCTCATTAACCCCCCGCCTGTAAAGCCGCGGCCTTTGCCGCGGCTTCGTCAATATTGCCAACTGGATAAAAAGCTTGCTCGGGAAGACTATCCAACTCTCCGGGAAGAATCATTTGAAATCCCTTAATTGTTTCTGGTAAACTAACATATTTTCCTGGAGAACCGGTGAAAACTTCCGCCACAAAAAAAGGTTGCGACAAGAAACGCTCTATTTTTCGAGCTCTAGCTACCGTCAAGCGGTCCTCTTCGGATAACTCGTCTAATCCGGGAATAGCTATAATATCTTGAAGTTCTTTATAACGTTGCAAAGTCTGCTTAACCCCCTGTGCTGTTTCATAATGCTCTTCACCTACAATCCAAGGCTGTGACATAGTTGAGGTCGAATCCAACGGATCCACGGCCGGATAGATACCTTTCGCAGCCAAGCCTCTCGAAAGTACAGTTGTAGCATCTAGATGTGCAAATGTCGTAGCAGGGGCTGGGTCAGTCAAATCATCTGCAGGTACATAAACAGCCTGAATGGAAGTTATTGACCCCTCTTTGGTGGAAGTAATTCTTTCCTGCAGTGATCCCATTTCTGTACCAAGGGTTGGCTGATAACCCACAGCGGAAGGCATTCTGCCGAGTAATGCTGAAACCTCCGACCCCGCCTGAACGAAGCGAAAGATATTGTCAATGAATAGGAGTACATCTTGTTTATTAATATCTCGGAAATATTCCGCCATTGTTGGAGCGGTTGGGCCAACTCTCATACGAGCTCCCGGTGGTTCATTCATCTGACCATAAACCAAAGCCACTTTTGACTCTGATATATTTTGTTCATTAATAACTTTTGACTCTTTCATTTCCATGTAGAGGTCATTACCCTCACGCGTACGTTCTCCTACCCCGCCAGATACAGATACACCTCCATGAGCTTTCGCAATATTATTAATTGATTCCATGATAAGAACTGTCTTCCCAACTCCGGCGCCGCCAAATAAACCAATTTTCCCACCTCGACGATAAGGAGCCAAAAGATCCACAACTTTAATCCCCGTCTCGAAAATCGATAGCTTGGTATCCAATTGAGTAAATGCCGGAGCGGATCTGTGAATTGGAAATGTTGTACTATTTCGAACAGGACCCAGATTGTCTACAGGTTCACCGAGGACATTAAATATTCGTCCGAGAGTAGTTTCACCAACGGGAACACTAAGAGGAGCTCCCGTATCAACAGCGCCCATACCTCTCATTAAACCATCTGTGGCACTCGTGGCTACGGCTCTTACTTCGTTGTTACCTAACAATTGTTGAACCTCACGAGTAACATTAATCTCTTGACCCGCCGAGTTTCTTCCTTTGACTACTAGTGAGTTATAGATATTGGGCATTTCCCCCGGAGAAAAAGCGACATCCAATACTGGTCCAATGATCTGAGTGATGTACCCCACGTTTTTTTCCACCAATTCAGAAATTTCGAAAAGGAGAGAACTGGTTTTCGTAACTGTTTCGGTGTGTTTTCTTTATTTAATTGCTGAATCGATAGAAGTATTTGGTATTTCATCGCCGAGTGGTGGGTGATAGTAGAGGTTCACCCATTCTATTTTCACCTTGACTCCCCCTTCTCCTTCTCCAATTTGCAGATGTGGCTATAGATAAATGAAATGAAGCGATGAAAGGGGTCGGCATTTGGAAAGATTTTTTTTTTCACACGATTCCGATAATCACAAAATCGGTGTTCCATCTATTGAATTTTTGTTATTGGGCCATGCGTCTTTTCCCTTTTCAGATCCTGAGACATGGGGGACCAACACTAAGTTAGTTCGTAATCCACGGACCAGTCTAACTACGAACGGATTCCCGAGTCAATGTATTGAGATGGGGCGGAGTAGTCCTTCTTAAGCAGTTTATGCGAAAAACCGTGGTGAGTAGTTGCACCCCGCATTGGACGCGGTGTAAAATGGTAATGTTCCATTCCCAAAGTGGATTTTCAAAAGGTATAAGTATCGTGCGGAGGTTGAATTACTAAAACCCACTTAACGGCTCACGTCGAAATACTCTATCTATGCCGAGCAGATCTCGTCATTACAAGATTTACTATTTCAGTCATAGGGAGGAACAAACTCATGTCGCCACAAACGGAGACTAAAGCAGGTGTTGGATTCAAAGCTGGTGTCAAAGATTACCGATTGACCTATTACACTCCCGAATACAAGACCAAAGACACTGATATTTTAGCAGCTTTCCGAATGACCCCCCAACCTGGAGTACCGGCTGAGGAAGCCGGAGCTGCAGTAGCTGCGGAATCTTCTACGGGTACATGGACCACGGTATGGACAGACGGACTTACTAGTCTTGATCGCTACAAGGGCCGGTGCTACGATATTGAGCCCGTCGCTGGGGAAGAAAATCAGTATATCGCATATGTAGCTTATCCTCTGGATTTATTCGAGGAAGGTTCCGTCACCAATATGCTGACTTCTATTGTGGGTAATGTTTTTGGATTTAAGGCCCTACGCGCTCTGCGTCTGGAAGACCTGCGAATTCCTCCTGCTTATTCCAAAACTTTTATCGGACCCCCCCACGGTATTCAGGTGGAAAGGGATAAACTAAACAAATATGGACGTCCCCTACTGGGATGTACAATTAAGCCAAAATTGGGCTTGTCTGCCAAGAATTATGGTAGAGCAGTTTATGAATGTCTTCGTGGGGGACTTGATTTCACAAAAGATGATGAAAACGTGAATTCCCAACCGTTTATGCGTTGGAGAGATCGATTTTTATTCGTAGCGGAAGCCCTTTTCAAATCCCAGGCTGAAACGGGCGAAATCAAGGGGCATTACTTGAATGCCACTGCAGGTACGTGTGAAGAGATGTTGAAGAGGGCTGTTTTCGCTAGAGAATTGGGTGTACCAATCGTCATGCATGACTACCTGACGGGAGGGTTTACCGCAAATACCACTTTAGCTTTTTACTGCAGAGACAATGGACTACTTCTCCATATTCACCGGGCGATGCATGCTGTCATTGATAGACAAAAGAATCACGGTATACATTTCCGTGTATTAGCCAAAGCATTACGCATGTCCGGGGGGGATCATATCCATTCCGGAACTGTAGTGGGCAAATTAGAAGGTGAACGAGAAGTCACCCTGGGATTTGTCGACTTACTCCGTGACGATTATATTGAAAAAGATCGCAGCCGTGGCATCTATTTTACCCAAGATTGGGTATCCATGCCGGGCGTACTCCCAGTAGCTTCGGGGGGTATCCATGTCTGGCACATGCCTGCCTTAACTGAAATTTTTGGGGACGACTCCGTTCTACAATTCGGCGGGGGAACATTGGGACACCCTTGGGGAAATGCACCCGGTGCCGTAGCTAACCGAGTCGCATTAGAGGCTTGCGTACAGGCTCGTAATGAGGGTCGTGACCTCGCTCGTGAAGGTAATGAAATCATACGTGAAGCTAGTAAGTGGAGTCCAGAATTGGCTGCCGCATGCGAAATATGGAAAGCAATCAAATTTGAATACGAGACAATTGATACGTTGTAAATAAGTGCGAATTTTCAAAGTTCTTTGCTCCGGAACCTGTTTAGAAACGATTATGAGACATACTGATACCAAGAGTATTGGGGAAGAATTTTTCTTCCCGATACTCTTGGTACCTCGAAACAAGCAAGATTGGTGGCTAAATGAAGGAAAGCGCGTGTTTTCAAATCGCAAATCCGAGGGTTCGAATCCCCACCAATTCATATCAAAAAACTACGAGATGAAAATTAGTAGCCTGATGCTACACCCAACCCAGCGATTCACTGAGTCATTCAACTTCGTCCACCTTCATCATGTGTGATTTCGCAATATAATATATTGTTTCATCCGCTTCGTTGGATAATCGGAATTAAACACCTAAAATATGGCTGATTCGGTAGATAATTAGTCAATCTCCCATTTGGTCTTGCCGATGAACTTGTAGTTGGTCCCGATTTGCTAGTACCCGCTTCAACTGGACAAAGACTCTGCCGCCTCGAGAAATAAATTTGGGATTTGTTTGGTACATGAGCTAAAGAAACGAATGAGGAGATTTTTACGTCTGTAATAAATTGGTTCGAAGATAAGCAAAAATTTGGTGGCTTAATTGGGGCTTTTCTCGAAGAAGCTACGAGAAGCTCCGCCCCAAGTGAAAAAGATAGACGAATAAACGTTAACGCGAACAAGGGATTATGGGCTCGGTGTGATAACCGTGGAAATATGCTTCATGTGAAATTTTCGAGACAGAAGAAAAGTGTTTGTGAAGAACGCGGTTATCACCTTTCAATGAGTAGTATGGAAAGGATCGAACTTTCAATTGACCCTAACACGTGGATTCCCATGGATGAAGATACGGCCGCAAGAGACGTTTTAGGTTTCTCCGACGAGGATTCTCATGAGAATCGTCTACTTATTTCCCAAGAAAAGACGGGTTTAACTGATGCTGTTCAAACAGGTATAGGATATCCGAATGGAACACTTATTGCACTTGGTGTTATGGACTTCCATCTCATGGGGGGAAGTATGGGCTCTGTAGTGGGTGAGAAGATTACTCGTTTAATTGAATATGCCACACAAAGGCTTCTGCCACCAGTTTTGATTCGTGCCTCTGGGGGGGCGCGTATGCAGGAAGGGACGTTGAGCTTGATGCAAATGGCTAAAATCTCTTCCGTTTTGCAACTCCATCAGGTTCGAAAGAAATTGCTTTATATATCCGTTCCTACCTATCCAACTACGGGTGGTGTTACCGCCAGTTTTGGTATGTTGGGAGATATAATTATTGCCGAATCTAAAGCCTATATAGCATTCGCTGGTAAAAGGGTAATTGAATAAACATTGCGTCAGAAGATACCTGACGGTTTTCAAGCAGCTGAGTCTTTATTTACTAATGGGCTACTCGATTCAATCGTTCCGCGTAATCTTTTGAAGGGTGTTTTGAGCGAAATTTCTGATCCTTACTTATCAGTTCCTTACAATAAAAATTGAGAATAAAAAAAATTAAACTTGCTCCGAATTTTATTTGTTATGCTTCCCGTAGATCCGCATTTCATTTTTTCGCCAATAACATAAAAAAGTAAAGCGCGGGATGCTCCCTTTCTGTCGGTGTACTCCTTTTCTACGCGAAGAATCCTGTGATACGAAAGATTCTAATTAGATTAGTTCTTCAGATTAGAAGCCCCTTTCCTTTATGGAACAGAAGGAATATCATTAAGTACTAGAAGGAATAATGGGACGGAGATACATTGTTGTATAAATACTTTTTATTGCGAGGCAATTTCACCATGACAGCATCTTATCTACCCTCCATTTTCGTACCGCTAGTAGGTTTATTGCTTCCAGCAGTTGCAATGGCTTCTCTATTTTTGTATGTAGAACGGGATGAAATTCTGTAATATCTTTCTCTCTTAAAATGAACTAAAATTTAGTGGGTTTTCTTTTCCACTCCTGAATTGAATTAAATATCTACTTCTAGCCAAAACCTAATCGGAGTGACCCTCGTTCACGAATACCCCCGCTTTATTTTCCCGGTAGTCAAAAACTATTGTTAGTATTGTCGCAATCTATGTCTCATTACCACTTCCTATAGAATTGAGATATAGATTGATCATTTGTTAGTAAGCTAAAATATTTCACTTCTAATCTAGAGAGTTGCTTGCCTACAGGCTTGAGCTGCAACTCAGTTCTTTATCACCGGATGCAGATCTATAACACATAAGCGGGAATAATAAATAAGTTGCAAAACAGAAAGAAAAGTAAATCCGGTGGTGAAATTAATCCAAATCCATTTATTACGCAATTTGAGGAAATAATGATGAGTTACCGCCCCAAATGGATCCAAATAGAGTTCATAAAAGGATCACGCACTTTTGCAAATTCGTGTTGGGCCTGTATCCTCGTTTGTGGTGCAACAGGTTTCTTACTGGTCGGGTTTTCTAGTTGCATTGGCGAAGATTTGATCCCCAGACTTTCGTCCAAACAGATTGCATTTATTCCACAAGGTCTTGTAATGTGCTTCTATGGAATCGCTGGCCTGTTCCTCGGATTGTATCTGTGGTGTACTGTTTTTTGGAACGTGGGGGGCGGATACAACTATTTTGATAGGCGAGAGGGTATTTCTTCCATCTTTCGATGGGGCTTTCCCGGAAAAAACCGTCGTATTCACATTCGACTCATATTGGGAGATATTGAAGCAGTTGGTTTAAAAAGTCAAGAAGGTTTTTTTCCAAGTCGGGTTCTATATCTAAAAGTACGGGGTCGACGAAGTATCCCTTTAATTAGAATCGGCGAAAATTCGACTCTGGAAGATATGGAAGAAAAAGCTGCCGAACTTGCTCGCTTCCTGCGTATATCAATCGAGGGATTTTAAAATTCAGCCTAAACAGATTTTTTGCGAGGATCTTTCGCGAGGTGGGGTGGTAGTGTATTGCAAAATCATCGGGGACACTGAGGAAAAAAAGGAAGTTTGAAGAGGTTCTAGAAGAAGAGGAGATTGTTTAATTACGAAACAAAGATTTCTCTACGAAGAGTCTTCTATTTCGCAAAATTTTCTCTCCTGGTTGATGGGTAATTAATATATGAAATCGTGTTATTGGAAACGGAAAATTCTTCGGTGGTTTTTCAATACCCCGCATCGTTCTTCGGATAGAGCTTATGAAGCTAGTAAGCATCTGCAGCCTGATTCCCTGTTTTTCACGCAACTGAAGTCATTTTCCTCAACAGCAGGGGATTTATCACGAGCCCGAGCAGCTTTCAAAACTACGGTTTCCAACAAATTTAGATATGTAATATGTTGCAGTCTTCTGGAACACAGATTTAGCCTATTTATTTTGGGAATACGAAGGTATTCAAGGATTTATTCTCGAACAGAACCCCTTCGGTTGTTTTCGTCGAAGCGCTGCGGATCCTATCTTCATTATGGAGACGATTATCCGGTAAAAAGTTGTTTAGATACGTTTCCGCACAAACTTTTAGATACCCCGATTCCCCAAAAGAGATCTCCAGGATCTCGTTCTAATTATTACATGGATAATAAAGCGGGCGATGGGGGGGGAGGAGTCAGTGGTTTATCGGAATATGAACTCGAAGCCGATTCTGCCTCTGCAAGTGGGTCTATTTATTACAAGTTGAATAATTTGGAAAAAATGAATAGAAAATTAGCTTGGATTGAAGCAATTTCGAATGATTTTTCTTTTCGAGGAAAACTTTGTTCCAGACAAATCTTTCCATTTCGAACTAAGAAGAAATTGATTGAAGAATCGCTTCATTGCGAATTAGCAGTTTCTCGCCACAGTCCAGTAGCTTACGAGTCAATTAGTTTGGTGCCTCGGTCTGTAACTCGGACCTTATCCAGGTTCAAGGCGGAATTGACAAATCGATCAAGTTTATTAGTACAAAACGACTTTGATCTAGCCAAGAACCAAGCCTTGGTCTCCCTTCGATACATCGGGTTCTTTTTCCTCCTCCCCCTCTCGCTTCGAGTCGCTATAGAAAATTGGGTCTTGGAACCCTGGATTAGGGGTTGGTGGAACATACTTCAAATTCAAGTATTTCTAAACCCGTTTCAAGAAGAAAAGGCTTTGAGACAGCTCCGAGAAATAGAGGCGTTAATTTGGTTAGACGATGTGATTCGCAATTTGGGAGATACGCAGTTGCAAAATTTTGACGTGGATGCGCGTGACGAAAGTACTCGATTAGCAATGATGTATGACGAACCAAATATTCAGCTATTGCTGCAGCTAGCAACCGACACAATTAGCATCGCTACTTCAATTCTTGTCGTTATATTGGGGCGAAAGAGACTTGCGGTTTCAAATTCCCGGATTCAAGAGTCATTTTATAGTTTGAATGACACAATGAAGGCGTTTTCCATTCTTCTGCTGACTGATTTATGTCTAGGGTTTCACTCGCCCCATGGTTGGGAAATACTTGTCGAGTCCCTCTTTGAACATTTTGGGTTGACTCCCAATAAATATGTAATTCCTCGCTTTGTTTCAACCTTTCCAGTTATTTTGGATACGCCGTTTAAATATTGGATCTCTCGTCATTTGAATCGAACATCTCCTTCGATTGTAGCGACTTACCATACAATGAGTGAATGACAACCAAATTTCTACTGAGCAAGCTATCCCTGCTACTCATTTGAATTGGCCCCCCCCCCCCTTCTATTTATTATTGTTTGCTATCCAATACTGAAGAAAGAGAGGGAAGGTAGGGAAGGAAAGAATTGGAAAAAGAATAGACTTCCTGGCGCAACGTCACAGCCCGTCTGTACAAATATTTAAGACTAATCATCGACCTATGCAACCAACAATTAAAAATAAATGGATGAGAGAATGGTGGATTCTATCACTTGCAGCATTGATAAGTTTTGGTGAATTAAGCTGTCCGTCTGTATCAAACGCATATCCGATTTTTGCGCAACAGAACTACGAAAATCCACGTGAAGCCACAGGTCGTATTGTATGTGCCAATTGTCATTTAGCCAAGAAACCCGTGGATATCGAGGTCCCGCAATCCGTTCTTCCCGATACTGTATTTGAGGCAATTGTTAAGATTCCTTACGACACGTGGATAAAATAAGTACTGGCAAATGGAAAAAAGGGGGGGCTGAATGTCGGCGCCGTCCTCATTCTACCCGAAGGATTTGAATTAGCTCCCCTTAATCGCATTCCAACCGAAGTGAAAGATAAATTAGGAAAATTATCGTTTCAAAATTATCGACCCGGCAAAGAAAATATAATTGTAGTAGGTCCATTACCGGGCAAGTTATACAGCGAAATTGTATTCCCAGTCTTATCACCAGACCCCGGCACCAATAAAGAGGCGCATTTCTTAAAATACCCTATTTATGTAGGGGGGAACAGGGGGAGAGGACAAATTTACCCAGATGGGAGCAGAAGTAACAACACGGTTTATACCGCTTCAACGACGGGAAGAATAAAAAGGATTGTTCGAAAAGAGGGAAAGGGTGGGTACGAAATTACCATCGAAGAGTCATCTGAAGATGGTGAAGCAATTGATATTGTACCTCCTGGCCCCGAAATCATTGTTTCGGAAGGTGAGTTCGTCAAAGCGGATCAGCCTTTGACTAATAACCCCAATGTTGGCGGATTTGGTCAGGGAGAAGTAGAGATTGTACTACAAGACCCCTTGCGGGTTCAAGGTCTCCTAGCTTTCTTCGCGTCGGTTATTTTAGCACAGATATTTCTTGTGCTTAAGAAAAAGCAGTTTGAGAAAGTTCAGTTAGCGGAAATGAATTTCTGATTACACACTCTTCCTCAGGACCCCCCTCTTCCCTCGCAGCTAAATCATTCGACTCATTGTTCTAGCGGATGTAGAAAAAATTTGATTTTTCATTTCGTGACTCGAGGGTTCCGGCGTGATATGTAAGGGGCTAGCAATAACCCAGTTCGCACACGTGTGTTTAAACAAGCGGGAGAGGGGGCGACTGGATAGTCACTCACTGGGGGAAGGTCATACCTGGCGGACAAATCGAGTTGAAGGCATCAGTGGAGTCGAGAATGTTGGTGGGGTCGGCACCACCAACATTCTCGAGGTTATTCAAACGGTTTCCCCGGTGCAATCGATTTTCTCTTCCGTTCATGTTCTTGACTCGACTACAACAGGTTCAAATCCGTATTCGGGAGATACAACGACGGGAATGAAGTGAATATATTAAAAACAAAAAAAAAAATTGATATGGACTACTTTACTTGCCCGTCACCAGAAATGATAGAAGAAAGGTACTGGAAATGAAAACCCCGTCTTCTGGTTCGTCGATCTATTGTATTCAAAAAATAGCAAGGTAATCCTATCAATTATTGATGAAGTCTTTTACCTAAAGTTTTCCAGAGCTAGAAACTAGAATATGAATTTTTCCCCACCGTATCAATATGGTTAGAAACACGTGGTGTAATTGATAGGACTCTTCCAAGAATCAGTGTTACCGGATTCAACCCCCACCGATTCTTCAAAATAATCTAAAAGAAAATTTTTAAAGAGGTTATCGATCGGCTCATTCACTCGAAAACGAGACGTGCTGTGACGTAAAGTACTAATACTACTAAGGACGAATAGTACGTCCAGCCTTGAGTCGCTTAAAAGTAATGTGAAATCAATCCATTTTTAGTTTGAGAAATAGAAATATGCTGAATCAAACCTTTTTTTTCTTCTCCTTATTCTTAGTTAGTTAAAAAGAGAAGAAAAAACGGAAACTTCGCCTGTGAAATTCGGTAGAACTTTCTCACTTAATCCGCAATTGAGGCAATAAAAAGTATTCGCCGACTATTCACCGATTTACACTTACACCAATTGTTCTCGAAGAGATGACCCTAACCCTGAATAAGCTCCGTAGAAGAATACGCCCGACGAACCTATCACAAGTGTACCAGCTACAGTACCTACCAACCGCGAAGGCACCCTTCCAGTGGTATTTGTCATCTGCCACGCCTCCTTCTCGTTCTTTTTCTTCATATCTGTTAACCGGCCGCGACTTTAGACATGAACGGTCACAAGTAATTGGGATCTTGATGTCTTTCAGACAATTCTGTCTAGTTTCTAATTGAAAAAGTAATTAGAAAATGGAACGGCAAGTACGAAAATCGACAATAGTCCCCGATAAAGGCTTGTACGATTTGGCTCCACGCTCTGTTTATTTGGATTTGGTTGTGTCATAGATTCAGGGCTCGCCAAAAACTATCTCTGAATGAATTGCGTAGCTGATATGGACCCCAAAGAAAAAACCGTAGGTACAGCTAATCCATGGACGGCCAACCATCTAACAGTGAAAATCGGATAAGTTTTATCTAAAGCCGTTGGTTTCTCCTAAAAGGATTTCGTAAATGCATCAACTTGTTCTAGCGAGTCAAAGCGACCGGTTATTAAAGGAACTTCTTGTCGGCTCTCTGAGAAGTATTCGTTTGGGCGGGGGCTTCCGAAAACGTCGTAAGCTAAACCTGTACTTACAGACAGCCAGCCTGCGATAAACGGAGAGGGTATAGTAATGCTGTGAATGACCCAGTATCGAATACTAGTAATGATGTCGGCGAAAGGGCGCTCTCCTGTATTCCCAGACATGTTTAACTCCGTATCTATCTTGTAATACTAAAAAGACTCGATTGTTTCCCGAATAAAGGAGAAAAGGTCAAAGGGATGCAGGGATAAGATGTGGAATGCATCGACAAAAACAAACCCCTTTGAATGAACGGGAACTCATTAAAATTAGGTTGTCACTTTTATACCCGAGGTATACTCAAAATATACTGGGTCAGTATAGCTACTTCACGTACGATGCGGCAAGGTTACTCGCTACAGGATCGACATTTGATACTTGGAAATTTGTTAATTAACAAATCGTCGCCGACATAACCCGTAAACCATATTGATTGAAAAATATAGCCCGGATTTGAAACGATTCAGTAAACCTGTAAACCTTAGGGATAATCTTTCTAGCCCTATCTCCTAACCCAATGCTTGCTCGATTTTGCGGGAAGGCCATTATTGGTTTCAACTTAGTCTACGCATATTAGACCGAAGAAGTTACAATTGAAGAAGAGGGATAGTCCTAAAAATGAATGGGGAAAGCTGCTTCCCTGACGGTCGATTAACAACGTAAAGGGAACTTTTACAAAGCTATCGGCCCCAGGGAAGAAATTGAACCACTAAGACGCGACTTTTCCAAATCAATTAAATTAAAAATTCAAATCTCAAAACAAAAATAGACCCTGACTGGGGATTTAGCTTAGCAGATATTTGAGTAAACAACTTTGATTTAGGGACTTGGGGTGATAAACTACTCAAGAAAGTTGTATACTAATGCATCTGCTAAATAATTTGGTATTCAGATATATGCTCACTTCATTAAGCTACTTCGCCTTTCTGATGCTCGCACTAAGTTTTACCCTAGCTATATTTGTCGGATTGAACAAGATTCAGATTCTGCAACTCACTATTTATTACCCCCCCAAAAAAAGGGGAGGGGGATGAAAACGAGAAAGGGTCTTCCGCGGACAGCGCTTACTAATCCGTCGCACTTACCAACGATTAATTTGATGCACAAATGTAGTTTGGTAAGTATTTGTATCAGACATCTACAAATTGAAATGGTTGAAGCATCACTATCCGGAATTGTGTTAGGATCGATTCCGATAACCCTAGCTGGATTATTTGTAACTGCATACCTGCAATACCGACGGGGCGACCAATTGGATATTCGATGAAATTTAGTTAAGAATCAGCTTACCCAAGATAAGAATTTAAGAGAAGGGAGAGGGGAAGAATTGAAATATATCTGCCAAATCCTTCCCCCCACCTCCCCATTTCTTTTTTGTCTAAAAAATTATTTTGGGAAACAAATAACAGATATGGGAGACCGCTTCTCTAGCAACGAAAATTAATTATACTCCCATTTCAAAATCAGTACCGGTTAAGCAATCTTCGGGTAAGTGGTAATAGACACGCCCTGTAGGATTCGAACCTACGACATCGGGTTTTGGAGACCCGCGTTCTACCGGACTGAACTAAAGGCGCCTCCCCCTGGGAGGAGTCACTTCAATCTCCGAGGTGAGAGTTGCAGCACCCTTCTCCCCCAACGCGTCTGTCGAGGGGAAAAAATACTTAACCTCTCCCTCCAAAAGAAGAGAGAAACCAAAAATCAAGGGGGTGGGACAATAATCATTACCCCCGCTAGTTAATGCATGTATGAAAAATAGGGATGACGGGATTTGAACCTGCGACATTTTGTACCCAAAACAAACACGCTACCGAGCTGCGTTACATCCCTACTAAATTTGATTAGTGATTAGTGCTACCAATTCTCCGCTATTTGATTCAATTGATTATAATCTTCCCCCACAGATACTGGCTACCGCCGAAGTAGGAGTTTATTTTCTGGCAGGTCGTTGCCCTCCCCCCCTCTACTCATTTTGACTCCCACTCTTGTTCTTCCCTATTGTTTCTTGACCTGGTATCGTTGGGGTCGGGTACTCGGAAATAATCAATTCTCATTTCGTCCAAATGTGAAAAATTAATTTGGATATATTAAGTGTTATATTCCGGAGAATAGAACTAATAAAGAAAAAGATAAATGGGTGGGGAAATAAAAATTTGAAAAGAAGGAGAATTCTGATGCAACATGTGAAAGTATATCTTTCCACGGCCCCCGTCGTAGCTACAATATGGTTTGGCTTACTGGCTGGTTCACTAATAGAAACAAATCGATTTTTTCCGGATGCTTTATTATTTCCATTTTTTTAACTTTGACTTAAGGAGCTGCAGAAAAATCAGACGAAGAGGGGGGTGACAGAACTTAACGTTTTGTCACACACGGAATAATAAATCAAGTCCTTGATGAAAGGAAAGTGTCTAAATTTATCACTTCATCGGTCAAAACTTCGTGAGTAGTCCGTTCATATTGTTATGGATCTACGTGCGACCCCCCCACCCCCCCCTTTTTTGGAAGAGGAAGGAAACCCATTAGAATACATTTGATTCCATGGCCAGAAGTAAAGATGTGAGGGTAACCATCGCTTTAGAATGTACAAGCTGTACTTGGAAGGAGACCGGTGGTAAATCCACAGGTATTTCGCGATACACTACACGTAAAAATCGTCGCAACACACCCAATCGGCTAGAATTGAAAAAGTATTGTTTCTACTGCCACAAGCATACTTTGCACAAAGAGTCAAAGAAGTAAAAAAAAAATATTTTTGATTGATTTGGAAGTAGTCAATCTCAAAACTGGTATGTATCGGTAGTTACAAAAAAATATCATGAATAAATTTAGACACTCTTCCCGTAGACGTTCTCCGTCCATCCGTTCCGATGAAATTGTTGATTACAAAAATACGAGCCTACTTCGTCGATTCGTGAGTGAGCAGGGAAAAATCTTATCAAGACGAATGAATAGATTGACCTCGAAGCAGCAGCGTTTGGTAGCTACTGCCGTAAAAAGAGCCCGCATTTTAGCCTTGCTGCCCTTTTCGAATAACGAAAGTTAGATCATTGAGATTTTTCAATTTGGCAAATAAACATTTCCCGCGAAACACGTGCATTTCAAAGTAGTCTCCCCGTTAGGTCAAACCGATATCTACGAGGTAGTCTGTCTTTCTGCCCGTTTCCTTCTCCTTTCTATTTTTCGCTGTGAGAAATCGGCAACTCAATTTGGTTTCTCCGCCTCTCCGTCGAAAACGATTTGGAGAGGCTTCAATTTACCGCTGCGGATCAAATTTTCTTGTTGCTAACTTGTTGTACGAGCATAGAAAAGCAGTAAGCATCTAAGATAGCTATTTGAGCAAGTGTTTTGCGATTCAAAGAAATTCGATTTTCGTACAAACTGTGAATCGCCGAACTGTGGGTAATTCCATCTTTCCGCGCTGCTGCATTAATACGAGCAATCCACAGACGACGAAAGGCCCTTTTGCGATTATTTCTATCTACATGAGCGCAAGTTAAAGCCTTTTCCCTCCGCTGTTTCGCTGTTCTAAATAACCTCGAATGAGCCCCCCGAAAACCGGATGCGGAATCGAGAATGTTTTTGCGATACTTCCGGGCCACGGATCCTCGTTTTACTCTGGTCATTATACGTATAGCCTCACAAAAATCCCAATTTTTCAATAGAAAATCTATTGATTTTTTAGTTCCTCTACTTCTTCAAATAGTTTCACTTCACTATCTTCTAGTTAGAAATCTTAATTTAGAAAAATACGTGACAGACTGCGTTCTGTCAAAGCATAGCTATTGAAAGAATTCATCGAATTTTTTCAAACGTCCAAACACATATTTATACTTCTTCTGTGAAGTGTACTAACATTACATACCAAGTTTTTCCCAAGCTATTTGTTGTCTGACGCCCTCCGGAGGAGGGTGGTTGTCAGTTACAGCAATTTTATTCTCCTCTCCATTTCCATCTTATGTGAGAATTAAAGATTCCGGTGGCTTTTGCTACTCCGGCTTTCCCTTCCGTAAGTATTCCGATATCTTCTCGCCAAAAAGCCAGATGTTATACCGAAAATGTTACAGATTCCGACGTTTCCGTGGTCAATTTTTCTTGGCAGTCGGATCCCCCCTATATACCGGAGTCTAAACTTGTCCCGAGGTTGAGTAAGTAAAACTACTGTTGGTGGTCCGCACAATCCCCAATATTTGACTCAACCTGTTAAGGCTTTTTCAATTGGATTTCCTATTTCTTAGGAGAAATCATATGTATAGTGTAGTAGCGGTATTTTATGTCGGGGGTTGGCGGCACGGCTGACCCGTAGTTGTACTGCCCAGGTAGAATTGGCAGGGGAGGTGTGGGAGTTGATACCACCAGCCTGACTTCGCTTAATAACTCAATTTTATTATTATCGATTTCTCCCTACTGTCCCAAATTGAGAAGATCGGATTCGCACCGACTTCAACCACGAATTGCTGTTTCTCACTGAAACAGATGGATTATGAATTTATTCCTACTTCATTGGGTAGATTATTCTGCGGTATAAATCTCCAAATAGTTTAGGTTCCCGATCCAAACAAGTCACACATACACCCTAGTACATACCCCCCGCCGTTGGGGACACCCCCGAAGAGCAGGGGATTTCGTTCCACTCCCCAACAATTGTCTCGCTTTTCTAATAAGTTGCTGATTCGTTGGCACGCTCGAAGACGCAGAAGATTGTTCCGGTTTGAAAGATTCTCAACCAGTCGGAAAAATTTACCGCATTTCTACACCCAATGATTGATCTTTACGAGATTACTTGCGGTATTGAGAATAATTTTGTAAATCCGCTTTCTTTAAAGTGATCTTTAAAGTGATCTTTAAAGTGGGTGGATCAATAACTACCTAGACTAACAGACGTTAAACTACAGAAAAAATTGAATTGTGAAAAAAAAAAAGTCTACTTGTAAATCTCGAATAATTTTCACTTAGCAAATCCTCAACGTGAGACGTTTTCCAATGCCACGAGATCCGCGACGCCGTAATCCTGGGCTTCTTCAGCTGACAAAAATACATCTCTTTCCATGTCTTCGGAAATTATCCACAAGGGTTTACCAGTTCTCTGGGCGTAGACTCTCGTTATACAATCGCGTAGTTTTGATGCTTCTTCCGCTTCCATGACACATTCTCCAGCTTGTCCGTCGTAATATGAACTAGCGGGTTGATGAATCATCACCCTGATTAGGTGATTCCGATTAAGTCTAACCGTACAAGCAGACATTTCTGCATACGGCTAATTCAGACAATTGGCGGTCTAATGCTAATAAATAAAGACTGCCCAAATTGATTTAGGCATCAATTCTTTCTTTACGCCACAAAAATCCGCTTCGTTATCGGCGCCTCGCTGCTGCCGTACTACGGACGGGAAATCGTATTGTGGGATTCTGCCATCCTTCCCTTTAGAGTACTATGATGGTTCCGTCACTTCTTTGTGTCTGCAATCCCAAAGTTTGCTATGTATATCCTCGATGGACAAAGGAATCAACCTCATTCAAGTCCTAAATTTTTTTTATTTGGGGTGTTAATACATTCTGTAGATTCGATATTTTATATGAATTATGACGCTAAGATATATTCAATTTAATCGACGGAGAATTTAACACGAGTTAAAAAATTCTCTGGATTCCGTTTACCCTCTTAATACTTCGCTGTTTCACTTCTGGATATGTATGGATAAAATCGCCAAGTACTGATTGCCATGCTACTGTTACCTAAATCTAGCGAAGGCAAAACCTTAATCCACACAAATCATTGGCGCCAAGCGTGGGGCAGTGCTATACGTCTGGTAATCTCTCCTCCAGCCAAAATGGAAGATCCCATCGAAGCAGCGAGTCCCATACAAATGGTATGTACATCTGGTACAACGAATTGCATCGCGTCGTAAACAGATATTCCGGCTAATACCGCTCCACCGGGAGAATTTACATACAAATACATATCTTTGGCCTGATCTTCCCCATTCAAATACATCATGATACCGATAAGTTGATTGGCAATCTCGTCATCGACCTGTTGACCTAGAAAAAGAAGCCTTTCTCGATAAAGCCGGTTGATCGGGATAGGTTCGTGCGATTCACACCCCCCCCCCTCTGAAACCGTGTAGGTATCGTTGGAAACATACGGCTCTGGCGGCTTCTACGAGAGAGGATATAAACAGAATGTAGAAATGGGAAGGGATGAATTTTCTCTCTTCCATGTTTTCAATTCTACCCAAATTAGGCAATTCTGCTTTTCTTTCTTCGTTCAAATTTGTCTGAACCTTTTTTTGCACATCTTGAACTACGTTGTAACCGGCAGTTGGTGCACCGACTGTGCCAAATTATTTCCCCCCCCTCCATCGCACCAGTACATTTCTGTTTGACATTGAGGCTTTTCGATGCGAAGAATCTTTAGGCTCATATCCTACCCCGAAGGGGGGAATTCCGACTACTACTCGCACATATAGAACAAGTAGTTTTCCTCTCCCTTTATTTAATTTCTTCCCCCATTTCATAGGTTCGAAAAAATCAATCTGTTGAAATATGTCATATCTACGTTCTGCTTAATGTTTTGCACGTATTTTTGTTACAATCGATCTCTGAGATCGAGTGATCGGGGCCTAGACGACCTGTTGATTTCAACTAGCCATGGATTCCGATAGCTAACACTTTCATCGGCAGATAAAAGTTCTCTCATGCATTTGATTACTGGTAGAGTAGTCAATTCCAAGCGAGGTAGGTACAAACCGATCGGATACGAAGTGGCGAAGACAGGTTCCACCAGACTCGACATACCTAACGAGTCGTACTATACGTCAACCCGAACCGCATCCTCTTCCCCAGGTAGGCGAAAGGGCACTTTTGGAACACCAATTGGCATGTGAAAATTCTTGAAACGTGTTGCAGTTAACTCCGAATTGGCGACGTAAGTAAGTAGGAGCTTAATCGATGAAGATTAGCTTGTGTTACATTATAACACGTCTGACCAAGACGGCATGGATCGATAGATCTTTAATTCTGGCAGATATTTTCAGATATTTTTAAATTACAATGGGACCAATCCCTACATTGTTACATGGGGAATGAAAATGCTAAAATATCAATGTCTCCAACCCTCTAAAGGGAAAAAGTTGATGGCTTCTTCCACATAGCTACGTGTTTTGCACAATCTAGTAGGTGAAACGGGGGGAATATACAATAAAAACTGTATTTCGTCGAATATTAAAAAAAAAGCCTGTTTCTTCCTACCTATGTCGTCCCAATCACGAGCCAGACAATTTTTTCACATGTTTCGTACAGCAAACCTGATGTCACTTTTTTAGGATGTGAGCCTCCATTGCGAGAAAGTTACGTGGTGATCATTCATCTCCAATAATCAAGAAAGGGGTTTTTCATGGGTTTGCCTTGGTATCGCGTTCACACCGTTGTATTAAACGACCCCGGTCGGCTAATTTCTGTGCATCTGATGCATACTGCTTTGGTCTCTGGCTGGGCGGGCTCGATGGCTTCATATGAACTAGCTGTCTTTGACCCATCCGATCCCGTTCTTGATCCGATGTGGAGACAGGGTATGTTCGTCATTCCCTTCATGACTCGCATCGGGATAACAAAATCGTGGGGAGGTTGGAGTATTACGGGAGATACTGCAACCGACGCAGGTATCTGGAGTTACGAGGGCGTAGCCGCAGCTCATATCATACTATCGGGTTTGTTGTTTCTAGCCGCTATATGGCACTGGGTGTATTGGGATCTGGATCTGTTTCGCGACGATCGTACGGGAAAACCATCCCTGGATTTACCTAAAATATTTGGAATTCACCTATTTCTTTCGGGAGTACTTTGTTTTGCGTTTGGAGCGTTTCACGTAACTGGTTTATTTGGTCCTGGTATTTGGATCTCAGACCCATACGGATTAACCGGAAAGGTGGAACCTATAGACCCGGCTTGGGGGGCCGAGGGCTTTGATCCATTCATTCCGGGCGGAGTAGCATCGCATCACATAGCAGCAGGAGTGTTAGGTATACTAGCCGGATTGTTCCACCTCAGTGTGCGTCCCCCCCAGAGGTTGTACAAAGCTCTACGCATGGGAAATGTCGAAACCGTGTTATCTAGCAGTATTGCTGCCGTTTTTTTCGCTGCTTTTGTGGTTTCCGGAACCATGTGGTACGGCTCCGCCGCCACTCCAATTGAACTGTTTGGCCCCACCCGCTATCAATGGGATCAGGGGTATTTCCAACAAGAAATAGAAAGACGAATACGTTCGGGCGAAGCTGAAAATCTGAATTTATCCCAAGTTTGGTCCAAGATTCCGGAAAAATTGGCTTTCTACGACTACATCGGCAACAATCCCGCGAAGGGCGGGTTGTTTAGAGCCGGTGCAATGGACAACGGAGACGGTATAGCTGTCGGTTGGTTAGGCCATGCTGTTTTCAAGGATAGGGAAGGACATGAGCTGTTTGTACGCCGTATGCCGACCTTCTTCGAAACATTTCCGGTCGTCTTGGTAGATGGAGAAGGTGTCGTAAGAGCTGATGTACCATTCAGACGGGCGGAATCAAAATACAGTGTTGAGCAAGTAGGTGTAACCGTAGAATTCTTCGGTGGCGAATTAGATGGTGCCAGCTTCAGTGACCCTGCCACAGTGAAGAAATACGCTAGGCGCGCGCAACTAGGGGAGATTTTTGAATTTGATCGCGCCACTTTAAAATCGGATGGTGTATTTAGAAGTAGTCCGCGTGGTTGGTTCACTTTCGGCCATGCCACTTTTGCTCTTATTTTTTTCTTCGGTCACATCTGGCATGGCGCAAGAACTTTATTTAGAGATGTCTTCGCTGGCATCGACCCTGATTTAGACGCCCAAGTTGAATTCGGTGCATTCCAGAAGTTGGGAGACCCAAGTACCAGAAGACAAGCTGTTTAGAGGATTTACTCCTATAGATCCCGTCGAAGTTATGAAATGGGGTTGTTTTCGCAGTCCAGCTAGTGATACTGACCGGATCAAAAAAAATTGGAAATATGTTTTGTCAAAATTTAATGAATTAATATAACTGAATACTTCTAACCAATTCGAAGTTAAGCTGAAGAAGGGAAATTCTACTGAAGTAATACCCCTCCAATTAGTACGAGAGATATTTTTAAAAACACCAATTTACCACCTAATCCATGGAAGCACTGGTTTACACTTTTCTGCTGGTAGCCACTTCAGGTATAATATTTTTTGCCATTTTCTTCCGAGAACCCCCCAAAGTGCCTAACAAGGGTAAATAGTATAATAATATCCTTCCACTCCAACAAATGAAAGAGACATCTTTATGGCATCGACGAAATCATCAATCCAAATAAGATGAAATGAATTAGAGACCTTCCTTTTCAATTTTTGGAAGGAAGGTCTCCCGGTTTGACTAATCTTCATGTTCTTCGAAAGGATCTCTTAGTTCTTCGGACGGTTGACCGAAAGCAGTATATAAGGCGTAACCGGTGAAGCTAACAAGTGAACGGGATGGAAAAATAGCGACCAAAGTTGCGGTTTCCATTGCCATGTGACCCAATAGATTTTAATTCTCACCCGGTATACTAGTATACAAAGTCAGCAAATTTCAACCAATTGAGCAGGCTCTATGGCTACGAAAGTTATTGATGAAACTCCTAGAGGTAAACCCAGAATCAGTTTTTTAGGAATGGTTTTGAAACCGCTCAACTCCGAATATGGAAAAGTTGCTCCCGGTTGGGGAACCACTCCGTTGATGGGTTTTTTCATGGCTCTATTCGCCATATTTCTAGTTACTATTTTAGAAATTTATAACTCATCCGTTTTATTGGACGGTATTTCAATTAGCTGGTAGAAAGGACCCGAGCCCCGCCGATGCCCCAGCAATAGCTGGGGACTTGGAAGAAAACACCGAAAATCAAATCGAAAAGGTAGTTGAATCGCGTAAACTTATTCTTTTTTATTTTTAAAATATTTTGGCAATATGGGTGTGTGATTCGTGGCAATTAATCCGATCCAATGAATAAGAAGTTCTTTATTTCATTTATTTGAACAATAGTTCTTTTATCGTTGATGTTTGGCCGGGTAGCCGTTGAATAATTACTACCCGAAACGCAAAAAATATGTATCTATTGAAAAGTTTCAAACTATGATTAATTTGCACCAATTTACCGCTTAAATTTCGTGATGAAGTTGTTACCCGATACTATTGACTCGGTGCGGTGCTCAATCGAAAAATTATTCATAAAATGCTTCTTAATCGGTTCCTTCCCAGATTCTGGAGGTGAAGGAGAGGAAAATATGCGGGGCATCTATTGGTTTGTGTAATTCCGAAGTGGTGATAGAAGATTTGGTGCCCATCAGGTCTTTTTGGACACCAATGAGGTATTTCATCGAGATGTAGTAAAAATCTAAGGTTTTGTAAGTGTTTAACCAATCAGATTAGGACGAAGTAACCTCAATTCACTTATGTATTCCACTTTTTCATCTTTAGGGATAGATACGTCGATAAGGTGAAAAGATTTCCCAAGACGCTAGTACTACTGGTCCTCAAATGAAGGAATAAAGGCTAACATGAGATTGAGACGAAATTTATTTTCGAGATTTTCGGAGCTGAATCATCATCCCCGCTCTTTCTATCAAGGAGAAAGTGAAAAAACGCCGGTGAGGATTTGACGCCTTTCTCAATGAAATGGGCGGTGCTTAGAAAACATTTTCGTTCAAGCTGTGTGAAGGAAAATCTTCATGTGCAGTTTATGAAGAGGGAGTCAAAGAGGCTTACCTATCTTGCTAAGGTATATGATTGGTTTGAAGAGCGCCTTGAAATTCAGGCAATTGCTGATGATATCACTAGCAAATACGTTCCTCCACATGTGAACATATTCTATTGTTTGGGGGGAATCACGTTGACCCGCTTCTTGGTTCAGGTAGCTACCGGTTTTGCTATGACCTTTTATCACCGTCCGACTGTTACAGAAGCTTTTTCTTCGGTTCAATATACAATGACTGAGGTAAATTTTGGCCGGCTTATTCGTTCTGTTCACCGTTGGTCAGCAAGTATGATGGTATTAATGATGATTCCGCATGTATTTCGTGTCTATCTAACAGGGGGATTCAAGAAACCTCGCGAATTGACTCGGGTTACTGGAGTGATTTTAGCTGTATTAACCGTATCTTTCGGCGTAACTGGATATTCGTTACCGTGGGATCAAATTGGCTACTGGGCTGTCAAAATCGTAACAGGTGTACCTGAAGCGATTCCCTTGATAGGATCCTCATTGGTAGAATTATTACGAGGAAGTGTGAGTGTCGGACAATCCACATTAACTCGTTTCTATAGTTTACACACTTTTGTATTGCCGCTTCTTACTGCCGTTTTTACGCCGATGCATTTTCTCATGATTCGTAAACAAGGCATTTCGGGTCCTTTACAAATTATCCATAAATCAGCGCGAAACAAATAAGACACATCTCTATATTAATAGAGACCCTTGCTTCTGCTCTTTAAACAGATTGTTGTTCTGTTGCCGCAAATACTTACAGATGAAAAGTCACTCAGCGGATTAAATTATCGTCTCGAACTACCGGGATAACACGGCCGAGACATTGAGAGGAAAATTTTGGATTATGGGAGTGTGTGACTCGTCGCAAAATATGTAGGCTATGCAGATATCAATTTGGATGCTGCTGCTGCGTCTCCCCTCCAACTTTTTTTAGGGTTAAGAATCGAAACCTGGATGCGGAAACATCTTTCTAGAACTCAGAAAGTTGTTTGGAGAACTTTTTCCATGATCGAACTAAAAATTTTAAAAGGCCTCATCAAACCCCAAATCTCTCCACATATTTGAGACTAAGTGAAATTTATTCATATACGGCTTTTGAAACGATGCATACATTTCTTCTGTATCGGTTGCCAATTTTTTGCAGCAATAGCCGCCGGGGTGAAAGAAACGATCTAAAGAGATGAGTGGCCAAAGTCATAACGAGTTGAAATCTTATACGGATCTTAGTTATCGAGTATCTTGCGTAAGTTAAGTCAAAAATGATACAGTACGTGAGTGACGTATAGGATATAAGATAATCCGCGAAGCTTTATTCTAAAGTGAAATGATTGAGCTGATTTGGATAAGAAGCCACGCCGCGAAATAACTCCTTTTCGCGTTTTTACTCTCCTGTCCTTTGTCTTGTCCTGCAAGATAGGGCAGTGACAGTGAAGTAGATGCTCGAGCCGTATGGGAATAAATTCCCACGTTCGATTCTTACGGGGGAGTGAGAAGTCCATCCCAACAACAAAAAAACCTGACTTGAACGATCCTGTTTCGCGGTCGAAATTGGCTAAAGGTATGGGACATAATTATTACGGAGAACCTGCTTGGCCCAACGATCTCTCATATATATTTCCTGTAGTAATCTTGGGAACCTTTGCATGTACCGTGGGGCTGGCCGTTTTAGAACCATCGATGATTGGTGAACCAGCAAATCCATTTGCAACTCCTTTGGAAATATTACCTGAGTGGTATTTCTTCCCCGTATTTCAAATACTTCGCACGGTACCAAATAAATTACTAGGTGTTCTCCCAATGGCGTCGGTACCTGCAGGTTCGTTGACCGTCCCTTTCCTTGAAAATGTCAATAAATTTCAAAATCCCTTTCGGCGCCCAATAGCCACAACAGTCTTCGCAATTGGCACCGCGGCCGCTATCCGGTTAGGTATCGGAGCAACTTTACCCATCGAGGGATCCCTAACTTTGGGTCTATTTCAGTATCTTTTTTCTATTTCTTACAAAGATATTTGTATTCTAGTCTAGGGAATAATTGCTACGGGGCAATATTTCCCTAGACTCATTTGTTTTCGAGTGAAAAAATATTGCTTTTTTTTTTTTATTTTTCGGGTAATCGATTTTCATTTGTTTACGTCGAAGTAGCGGAAGTCGACCTTAACTTTTCAAATCTTCCAAAAGTATTCGTTTTGTTTCTATCTATACCATAATTACTTATAGCCACTTCCGATATTTTTTACACTTCCCTTTTGACACGTGAAAAACAATTTTGTTTGAGAAGAAAGATATTATTCGGTTTCTATCGCTTCTCTTGATTAAGACCTAATTTCTTGCTGGGTAACTCTTTGGCAAAACGTTCCCACAAAGCTTTGGACACCTGATCCACGGATTTTTGCCCAAAATTTCTTATTTTCGACAAATCTTCTCGGCTGTAATTAAGCAAATCATCAATTGTGTGTATCTCGGCCCTTTTTAGACAATTAAAAGCTCTGGCAGGTAATTCCAGTTGGTCAATAAACATATTTTCGAAAAGATTTCCTTCCAGTTTACACGCGTTACCAAATTGCAGTTGCAAAAATGGCGATCTCGTTGAATCGGAGGAATCTTCATTATCTTCAAGGAAAGAGACGTCTCTGCACGTTACGCCCGAAAAAGGGGTTGACAAGTCTATGAGTTTTTTAGAAGCTTCGCTAAGTGCTTCATGCGGTGTCGGACTACCATTAGTCCATATCTCGATGAATGATATTTCTTGCGTCGCTCTACCGTTTCCAAAGAGATGGATACTATAATTTACGTTTCGAACAGGCATAAAAACAGCATCGATGGCAAATTGTCCATCTCTATATTCATTTGAATTTTCTATACGATATCCGCAGTCTCTTTCAATTTTTAATTCAATATTTGAAGAAATCGGTTGAGTAATAGTAGCTATATATTGCGAATTGTCAATTGCTTTTACGCAAGGTGGCAGTGATGTATCACCCGCAGTTACTTCTTTAGGGCCCATTACAGATGAAAATGCCTCCAAAATATCATTGGAATCGCTCTTAAGCACAATCTCTTTTAGATTAACTAAAGCATCATGTATTGTCTCTTAAATACCCGTTATTGTGGAATACTCCTGCACGACTCCGTGAAATTTTGCACGCGTTATGCTCGTTCCTCCAACTTCTTGCGGCGAGGCTCTACGCATGGCAATTCCCACAGTACTGGCTTGGCCTCTCTTGAAGGGAGATACGACGAAACGACCGTAATGAAGCCGCTTACCTTCCGTTTTCGATTCTAGGCATTTCCATTGAATTCTCTGGGTAGAGATCGATGTTTCGTTCTCGAGCATACGGAAATCCTTTCCTCCTCTTTTAATGTGACTAATTACTAGTTAAACGCGTCTTTTTCTGGGGGGTCTACAACCATTATACGGCATAGGGGTCACGTCACGTACGAAACTGAGGATTACACCGCTTCTGCGAATAGCCCGTAAAGCCGTGTCTCTTCCCGGTCCGGGTCCACTCATCATAACTTCTGCCTGTTTCATACCCCGATCCATCGACGCCCGAATGGCATTTTCTGCTGCAGCTTGTGCAGCAAATGGTGTACTTTTCCGTGTTCCTCTGAATCCACAGGCACCGGCGGAACACCAAAGAATTACTTAACCTCGAACGTCCGTAACGGTAATGATAGTGTTATTAAAACTCGCCTGGATATGAATGACTCCCTTCTGAACTCCGCGTCTCCCCTTACGTGAACGAATTTTTTTTGACTTATTTGACATAATTAATTGATTATTCATATTGGAAAGCTATGGTTAATTAATACTCTTCTTCATACCCAATTTCTTTTTATCCCTGTCTCTGCTTATGCTTCGAGTTGCAACAAATTACCATGATTCGTCTACGTCTACGAATCAATCGACATTTTTCACATATTTTCTTAATGGAAGCGCGAATTTTCGTATCTATAACCTCGAATTAATTGGGTAAATCTATTTTTTGAAACATGTTCCCTTCATCTTTCAGTTAAATCAAGATAAGAAGTTGTACAAGTGAGTAACTGTTAAAAATCTACACCGACACTGAGATCTATTGACTATTGCTTGTATGCCTGTTTTTGAGGCGATAGATAATGCGCCCCTTGGTAAGATCATAGGGACTTAGTTCGGCTCTTACCCTATCTCCTGGTAGTATTCTTATATAACTGCGTCAGATCCTTCCCGATATGTGAGTCAAGACTTGGCATCCATTATCCAAACACGCTCAAAACGTGGCATTGGGAAGAGATTCCGTAACTGTACCTTCCATGTCAATGAGATTCTGTTTCTTCATCATTCGGAATAAATAAACCTCCTAAATCACTTACAGGTTTCTCTCAAAATATTTCTATGATTTGTTCCAAGACGTAGCTATTGGAAATAACTAACTTTTTATTTTTTACTCCCTTTTGCTCAATTACCAAATATGGCACAGAATTTCTCCCCCAATTTTATTTCGTCGAGCTTCCCGATCTGTAATAAGTCCACGAGACGTCGATAAAATTGCGATTCCCAGACCACCCAAAATTTTTGGTATCCTTTGACTATCATAATATATTCTTAGGCCAGGTTTGCTAATGCACTTGATAGCTGCGATGTAAGGTTCCTTTCCCCTCCCAAAATACTTTAGCCTGACATCCAAAAAATTATTTCCGCTCTCTCCGTGTTCCGCAACGCTTTTTATAAAACCTTCTTCCAGTAGGATTCGTACAATACCCCTAGTCATTTGAGTAGCAGGTATTCTAGTCATAGCTTTTCTCTTCATATTTGCATTTCTTATCGAAGTAACTGTGGTGGAAATAGCGTCGTTATTCGTGAAATATCAATCAGTAGTTATTGCAGTTGTTGGTGTCGAAGTAGTTCCTAACGTTTATCTTTTCTTTTTTGAACGAAATCGGGGCTCGAGGTGGAAAAAAAGTTCTGTCCTATCTACTCATCTTAATTAACCATTTCCTCTTCTTCGACTTAACTCTATATATTTGAGCTCTATTCGACAACTCTTCAAACCCACATTTTTATGAAAATTCAGGTTTATCCGGGTTCACAAAAGTTGACGACCTGTATTCATTTCATTCATTAATTGTCGCAACACTTCAGGGGCTAACGAGACTACTCTGGCAAAATTATACTCCCTCAATTCCCTTGCTACTGGACCGAAAATCCGAGTACCTTTGGGATTCCCTTCTTGGTTGACGATGACGGCTGCGTTGTCGTCGAACCCAAGGACCATTCCATTGCGTCGTTTCATTCCTTTCCGAGTGCACGCTGCCACTGCCCTAACTACTTCCGATCTTTTTAAAGACATGTTGGGGACGGCTTCTTTGACTACGGCAACGATAATGTCGCCTACACCTGCGTATCTTCGGTTGCCGGTTCCTAGCACCCGGATACACATCGACTTGCGGGCTCCGCTATTGTCTGCTACATCTAAATAACTTTGAATTTGAATCATTTGGTATTGCTAGTGGAGGGAAGTAGTAGATTTAGTTATATATGTATTCATTTGAATATGTATCTATCTATATATAACTATATATAGCTACATACATATAACATTCCGACAAAGATAGTATGTTTGACCCACGCCACACAGACAGGTAGGGAGGGGAGAAATAATTAAGTTGCTGATGCTGCAGCGAAATAATTAAATTACCGATACCACAACGTCAATGATATCGAAGCAGTAATTAATGAGATATGTCTGCTTCATAAATTAGGCCTAAAATACTGCTGTCGACGTAACCGGCACAATCGTTGAGTTACTTGAGTGGTTCGCCGACTTCTTCGTAAAAAATTAATTTCATTGTAAAAGTAAAATTGATGAAGAGGGAAACATAAATGATTACTGGTACCACATTTTTGCGGCTTCAAAATATCATGTGGGGAAGGGTTGCAGGTATTGCCTCTTGCATTCAGCGGATTACTATTACCCCCCCCCCACCGCTTTGAAAAAATTACAATTTCTTTGAAATCACTAATCGGGTAGGTATAGGCATCTTGTGTGCGGCCATCAACATAGCAGCTTCAGCTACATCTTCTGATACTCCACCTAATTCATAAATTATTCGGCCGGGTTTGATTACCGATACCCAGTATTCTGGAGATCCTTTGCCTGAGCCCATGCGCGTTTCGGCTGGTCTCATGGTGATCGGTTTATCGGGGAAAATGCGTATCCATAGTTTTCCACCCCGACGGGCGTGGCGCGTTATTGCCCTCCTCCCCGCCTCTATTTGTCTAGCTGTAATCCAAGCAGGTTCAAGTGCTTGAAGTGCAAATTTTCCGAATGAAACTACGTTGCCACGACTGGATATTCCCTTCAATCTTCCCTTATGTTGCTTACGGTATTTAGTTCGTCTGGGGTTGCAATCGATGCTGACAAAGTTTCTTCATCTCTGCTACAGAACCGGAAGTGGAAGTCTCCCTCCAACCGGCTCCTCATAACTCCACTACTCCTTCTAATTTCTGGCAAATCAATTAAATTAACTGCTAGCTTTTGCGTTGCTTTATCCGTTTTTTATTCATTTATTCCCGTCTACGAGAAGCAATTTGGGTACTATTCAGCACCAAGTCTACGGGCGGGAATGGGCTTCATTATCCAAGTTTTTTTTCAAGCCCCAAACAAAAAAGAACCCGTGAACTTCCCCCGCCATCCCACTTGCCAGATCTTACTATTCATGAACTGAATGAAATTTGGAAGTTTCCTCGTTGTTTTAATCTTTTTGAACAGCCGTTTAGGTCCTCTCTTTCGGCAACGGAGCTGTACACATTTTATCTCAGTTTAATCGAGTCAATGTTCTCAGTAGTAATTGACTTGAAGCTCTTTACCGACTGTAATCGTGCTGCATTACGTCACCTTTTGAGAGTTAGGTGTTTAACCATACGACTAGTTGTGGGAAAATACATGACTTGAAATAGTTAGGTTCCCCTGAAGTTACCGTGAAATAATATTGTTTTCAGCTTTCCTAGAGAAAAGGTTTCCACGGATGAAAAGTTTTTTTGCGACGAAATAATTCCTAATTTCGGCTGCGCATTTAGGATTCGCTTATTGAGTCCTCATTGGCAAAGGTAGAGTTTAACTCCCAATTAGGTATTTTCTATTACGGACAAAAAGATGTTTTTTAACGAGTCGCCCACTAAGCATAGCAGAGATTTTTCAAAACTTAGAATAAAAGAAATTGAAGTTGAAATAAGATGAAGCTGCCTCAATTTGCATTGAGATTTATTGAATAGTATCTTCTTTACATTGCATAGGAATCACTGAGTATCTCGAAATATCCAAATCTTTATACCCAAAACCCCATGGATTGTCTGAGCCGGGTGGTAACAATAACTTATGTCGGCTTTAACTGTTTGGAGGGGAACTCTACCTTCTCTAGCCCATTCGACGCGAGCCATTTCACTACCATTTAGACGTCCGGCTATTTGTATCTTAATGCCTTTACCGTTGGTTCTTCCAACCAGTTCAATGGTTTTTTTCATAGTTCGTCGAAAAGGAACTCTACTTTTCAGTTGCAAGGCAACATGTTCCGCTAAAATTTTTGGCTCTCCATATGGTTGGGTAACACTAGTTAAGGTCACTCGGAGATTTCGATTTCCGAGTCCTAAAATGTTTCCCAGATCACTCTTCATTTGACTAATCCCCAAACTCTGTTCCTCAATTAGTAAATCAGGAAATCCGGTATGTATATCAATCTGAATAAGATCTGTTTTTCGCTGGATTTCGATATGTCCAATTCCGCCGTAGTTAGAAACATTTTTAACATGTTGTTGAATATAATTTTCGACAAAATCGCGTATCTTTCTATCCCCCTCGAGAAACTTCGGATAATCCTTCTTCTGCGCGAACCAGTAAGAATAATGTTTCTAATTTACACCGAGTCGAAAACCAAGTGGATGAATCTTTCGTCCCATACCTATATTTCCCCAACTCACTATTAAATTTTTTATGTAACTTCTTTTCGTTCCTCAGTATATTTCAATTAGTCATCAATTGATACGTGTTCCTTTTTTTCTTCACTTCCCAACAGACTTCAAGTTCGGTTGAATAGTTACTTTACACATGGGTTTCCTTATTGGGTAACCGCGCCCTTGAGCTCTCGGACGAAACCTACGCAGGTACGTGGAGTTATTTACCCAAGCTTCACTGATGAACAAATCGGATTTATTTAGTCCAAGATTGTTACTTGCATCTGCAGCTGCAGAAAGAACTAGCTGCGATACAGGGTAACAGGCTCTATAGGGCATGAATTCGGGTAATACAAGTGCTTCTTCGTACGAACAATTTCGTATCCGATCAATAATACGTTGCATTTTGGTAACTGACACACGGACATTCCTTCCTCGAGCTTGCGTCCCCAATTTATTTTTGTTTCCCATGACATATGATTTCCTAATTATCGACGAGATCCTTTATCGTTTTTGGCGTGTCCCCGAAAATTTCGGGTGGGTACAAATTCCCCCAGTTTATGACCCACCATACGATCGGTTACGTAAATAGGTAAATGCTCCCGTCCATTATGGATGGCAATCGTATGACCGATCATAATAGGGACTATTGCAGAAGCACGAGACCAAGTCGTAACTAATTTTCTCTCTTTTCGTATATTAAGATTTTGAATTTCCCGTATTAAGTGATTGGCAACAAAGGGACCTCTTTTTGATGAACGTGCCGTGGACAGTTACTCCTTTCCTAATACTTTCATTTATCAAGACCCTCTGCGTCGACGAAGTATGAGAGGATTACTATATCTTTTCCCGCGACTCCTTTTTCCAAGTGCGACGTGTCCCCAGGGGGTTGATGGTTTTTTTCTGCCGATCGATGTTCTGCCCTCTCCCCCTCCGTGTGGATGGTCCACGGGATTCATGGCTGAGCCCCTCACCTTGGGTCTCTCTCCCAACCACCGTTTGGACCCCGCTTTCCCCAAGCTCTTGTTATTGATATCTATGTTTCCGACTCGGCCTACACTAGCTAAACAATTTTGAGGTACTAGACGAATTTCGCCGGAAGGTAATCTTAGTGTAGCTAGTCGACCTTCTTTTGCAACTACTTTGGCTACTCCACCAGCAGCTCTAACTAATTATCCACCTTTTCCAGATTTCAGCTCTATATTATGTATAGTAGTCCCTAAAGGCATTTTGGTTGAAGTAGACCCCCCTTTAGCGTCCCTTCATTCATAGAAGGCGACTCCTCGGGAAGACCCCTTCCCAAACTGTACAAGCCCCTTTCGGGGCATACAGCTTTCTGGATGCGGAAGAAGATAGGTAAGATATCATGTCCTCGATGGGTACACATGCCCACTCCATTGAATCAACACTTGTTGAAACAGGGGCAACTAATTTCCAGCCCTTTTTACAACATCCTCGGCTTTTCTCTCGTTTGCCCGCACTTGGCTTTTCCAGTATTTATCAGGAATTTGGCAACATAATTGATGACTTAGATGATTCGCGCCAACACTATTCAATGTTTGGGATAACTTAGGAAACTTCTTTCCCTGGCATTTACTTTATATAATTACGTCTCTTCGTATTTTTTTCGTATGTCACCTTACCTTGTTTGTAGTTTCGGTATTGCCTCTGACCGTCAATCCGAATCGGTTTATCTATTTTCCACTCCCGTGTTATGTGTAGAAAATGCTCTCCGCCCCGCTTACTGTTCCAATTTTGGAGCTATTTACCCGTTTCCATATTATCTTACCCTTGCAAATTGATGATTGTATTTATAATCATTAAATTATGACACATGCTGCTGTCCTGAGTTGGTTACCCAACAAAGTTTACTCCGAAGTTTCTAGCAACTTCAAAGTAGTGCCGGGTTTATGGGTCTATCCTACAACCCAATTGATTAGTCTCTAAACACGCAAATCCTCTATTCAACGCGCGCTCAGAGGTAAGGCATTTCCTATTGAAATAGATACGTCGGGGCCGGATGTGACGACGTCTCCAATCCCCATTCCCCGTGCGTGCAAGATATATCTCTTCTCGCCATCTATGTAATTGACTAAACAAATGGATGCATTGCGGTTGGGGTCGTACTCGATACTGGCTACTCTTCCAGCAACATCCAACTTGTTTCTCCGGAAATCGATTTCGCGATACAGACGCTTGTGAGCGCCCCCCCTGTGTCTACTGGTTATTATTCCCGTACTGTTGCGTCCATTTCTAGGTATTTTTCCGTGAGTCAATTTTTTACAGGGTTTATGTCCCGTCGGTTCCACGAGATATAAGGTACTTCGGCTTCGAGAACTCCGGGTATATGTTTCATATGATCATATAGCCATACCTTTTTTTCCTCGTTAAATAGAATTTACTTTTTTCAGGGAGAAGCGGGGGAATACTTAAAATTTTAAGTATAACTCAGAAACAGTGGAATAAAATAATTTCTTTTGAGCCTAACAATCATTTTTTTTCGGCTCGTAGATTTAACGTTTAACTTACTTACTTTTCTTTTATTACTATTTGTTATTCGACTGCTGTTTGTACCTTCTACCTTGACGTCAAAGAATTGCTCAATCCAATTTTTCATCTCAGTTTTAGTTAGTTTTGAATCTACTTGAAAACTATATTGATTCTGTTGCAAGAGACGAATAGACTTTTCAGTAACAACCTGATTTTTCGACTTATCCGTAGTATCCCTCTCACTTCGTTTCCCATTTTTCGGGGAATATAAAAAATTAAAAAAAAAATAAATATATATATCTTCCCTTACTCCTTCTTTCAAACCATTCCTGTATAGTTTACTAGTTCCCTTCTTGCTGTTACGGGTTCTCAATCCATTTTGTTTTTTTAGCAATTATCTTTATTTTTTGTCAATATTTACTACATCGTTGCATCCAACAGGAGTTGAACCTGTGAATTCGCCAATTATGAGTTGGGTGCTTTGACCGTTCAGCCATGGATGCCATAGATACTGAGTTCCAGGTATTATATTATATCGTGCGTGCCTATCAAAAGTTGTTGAAAGGATTCCGTTGAAAAAGGAAAAAGGACAAACAAGCAAGAAGGATTTTGAGACGAAACTCCCTGGCGGGAGATAGAAACAAATGATGAGGGATTCCTCGAGAAGTTAACAACTATTCTTCGCATGGAGTGATTCTGGATTATTTAAGAAAAAATGGATTTGAGACATACACGAGGAAGGTTCTGGGAGCAATACCAGTTATGACTCTCTCCCGAACCAGGAGCCGTGTGAGGTGAGAATTTCACGCACGGTTCTGAATGAGCGGAAAGATCGAAAATCTTCTTTTCGACTCTGACTCTCCTACACCAGTCGTTGCTTTTCTTTCCGTTACTTCTAAAGTAGCAGCTCCAGCTTCATTTACAAGACTCTTCGGTCTAATTTTTCCATACTTATCTAATGAGTGGCATGCCGCGGTGGGATTATTAGCTACTTTTAGCATGATATTAGGAAATCTAATTGCCGTTACTCAAAGAAGCATAAAACGTATGCTAGCTTATCCTCCTATAAGCCAAATTGGATATATAATGATTGGGGTACTTGCTGCAGATTCGGGGAACGGTTATGCAAGTATGATAACTTATACGTTTATCTATATATTCATGAATTTGGGAACTTTTGCTCGTATCACTCCATTTGGTTTACGAACCGGAACTGATAATATCAGGGATTACGCGGGATTATACATGAAGGATCCTGTTCTAACATTCTCTCCGGTTTTACGTTCACCATCCCTAGGGGGTATGCCTCCACCATCCGGTTTTTTTGGTAAACTCCATCTCTTTTGGCATGGATGGAAAGCTGGTTCGTACCCATCAGTTCCGGTGGCGCTCGTCACAAGTGTCATTTCTATCTATTACTATCTAAAAATAATTAAATCAATGTTCACCGGAAAGAGTGGGAGGAGCGGCACACCCATAACTTCTAGACAAAATTCATTAGTTTCTCCATCAATTTCGATTTCGAAAAATTCTCTTGAAATAGCTATGATCATTCGTGCACTAGCATCAACCCTATCGGGTATCTTCATAGATCCCATTATCGAAATCACACGGAATACCTTCTTTTAGACCCTGTGGTACGAAACTTCTTTTTTTTTTTCTTTTTTCTCTTCAAATGATTTGTATTAAAAGCTGGTTCCGCTATCCCAACTAGTCCGTCTATGCAACTTACGAAATAGTTATATCTTCTTCGGTAATTGATCCTGGCATTCTCCTATCTAGCTTGTACTTGTCTTCTCGCACCCAAAATCACTTGCTAGGAAAAAGATCCCTTGTCTATTCCGGAGGAGATATAAGTATTTCCGCGCAGTGCACAGCTGGAGTTGCGCAGTAACAACCCACGCCGTTACATCCAACCGAGTATTTAGGCGAAAAGAGAATGCCCCCCCCCCCTTTTTTTTATCTATTCATATGTTATTATTTTTTCGATATTGGTGAAAAGACTTGCGTGTGAGACAAGCGTGGCCTTGTCAGGCCGTGAAAAAAAAGGTCTCTGTACGAGGAGGGAATCGAACACTGCTTTAGAGATGATTGAGTGCGAGCGGGACTCGATTCGAACCCTTGGCCATAGTCAGTATGAACTGGAACCTTACCACTACCCGAAGAATCAATGAATAATCAAAAAGGTTTGTGGATTTCGTTTCAATCTCAGTGGAGTCTCTCAGTTAGTAAATCCGGCAAAAAGGAATGAAAATTCGGTTTAGCGGTTGACAGGACTGTAGAGATATTCGTACAATTGAATCGGTTCACATAACTCCATCACGTTGCCTTGCTTCGAAACAAGGGTAGGCACACCAGACACGAAATGGGGTAATGCATAGTACGGAGGTTCGAATTCCCGCGAGGCGTCCGTAGCAGAAGTCGTCTTGCATTTCTGGAAGAAGTCTCCCGACCCCTTCCTTTCCACCAATAGAAAGAACCCGGCCCGGCGGGGAAGTTCTATTTGGTCAATCTCCATGCTTGCCTCTCCGAACGAAGTGGCGCCGAAAACGCATCTTCGTATCGAGAGACGGGTGGGTCCCGTTGCATCGGTGTCCCCCGAAGCTAAAT